ATTTTTTTTTTATTGAATAAAATTTCTAAAAAAAACAAGTTTCTGAAGAACCAAACTTGCAGCTTTTTCATAAGTCAAGAATCATGTATAATAAATTGCTTGAATAGAATAAAAAATTTTGCCTACCCCTACTAATGCAATAAGAAAAAAGATTCAGAAAAATGAAAAAAAAAAAAAACAACAAATTGCATATTTACTTTTTTTTTTCTAAAACTTACAAGTTTACTCTGTTTTGCTCGTAGGATATTTTTCACAAAATTCATTAAAATTTCTAATATGGCAAGAGACAAGTATTGATGCAATAATTCTAAATTTGATAAAAATTCTATTTGTTTTTACACGCTTATAGGAAGAAAAAAAACACGACAAAAATTATGTTGTTCTTAATAACTAATTTTCAATAAACACAATTTTTTTATTAAATTTGACCGAATCACACTCCTTCATAAACATCGGGAGTCCATTGATGAAATGGAAAAAGGGCTAATTTGAAAGCTGTCCCGGCTAAAATAAACGCAACAGAAATATAAACTATAAGAATATTTTGGCTGAATGAAAGTCCATTAACTGTTTTATCAAGCTGAAGCTGGCCACCAGAAAGTCCATACAACGAGGAAAAACCATATAATAAAGAAGATGAACTCACTCCACTCATCAATAGGAATTTCATACTTGCCTCATTTGATCTTACATCCCTTTTGGTGTACCCGGATAAAAAGCAAGAAGATAAAGATAGGAATTCAAGGGATACATAAATAGTTATTAAATCATTTGCACAACTAAGAATCATCCCCCCCAAACCTGCAGTTAATTTAAACAACGAAAATTCTGCCAAAGCTATTTTTGAACAAAGTATATAATCAACTGACAAAAGAACAGATAGCAACGAACAAATCAATAAGAAGAATCTGAATATAGTGTTAAAGTTGTTGGTATTGAAATGTTCAAAATCAACAAAAAATGTCCATTGATACAATAAGACCCCCATGCTAACTAACGTGGCTATTAGAAAAATTCTGTGAAGCAAAATTGTATTTTTACCCTTATTTACTAAGTCAATTATAAGTATCATGATTAAACTTAGAATCAGAATAATTTCTGGTAAAATTGGCAAATAAGTAAAAGTGAAAATTAGTCTCGATAAAAACAGATTGATATGATTCATGATAAAAGTCAGAATAATGTTTGAGATTAATTTATTTTGTGTCACGTATTTTTTAAGACAAATAAATAGTTAAATACTTTCATATCTATGGAACTATACAAACTGTCTGCATAAGTAAAATACAAATACATAACTATTAAATTAATTAATTAATTTAATAGTTAAAGAAAAAACTAAATTTAAAATTACTAAAAAAAAAATTATTTTTTTTAGTACTATTTATATTAATGTAAATTTTGATAGAACAGATCGAACCAAAGTTAGATGCCAAACTCTTTGAGTGTGTGAATGTTCAGATTTGTTAGACACAATAAATTGATTTACTTTTTCCAGGTTGAATCTACGTCGAAGGAAACGTATGGTACTTCTATGTTTACAAGCTAGCGTACTATCACACGAAATCTGCAACATATATTTTAATTGTCCTAATTTATCACGATTTATCGAAGCGCCATAATACAAATAAAATACTTGCCAAAGTTGTACATATCTATTCAAAATTTGATCATCTGTTAAAACAGCCCAGGATAACTGACCGACTGGGCGCCCAGCACTATTGCAAAACTTCTGTTTTGCCAAGATCTTAGTTACTGTTAAAATTGGAATTCTGGGATAAAATTTTTTTTTATTTAAAATACTAATATACAGGCCCATTGTAGTATCAATACAGACACTTTTTGTAACCAATTGCGCAATTGAGGTATAACCCAAAAATGAGACACAGTTGGTGGATAATAATTCCAAATGTGGTTGAGAAGAATGTGGTTGATATAATATAGCTCGATAATGAAAATGATAATTGAAAAGGGTCGAAAAGTAATAAAACCATTTTTTTGCAAAAAAATGAGTTCCCTCAACAGCTATAATCAATTTATTTCTATATCTTGCATAATGAATGCACAAATTTTGGATAAAGTATGAGTCACTGCCCACCGCGTCTGACTCGAGTTTATATATAGAAATATTTTTTTCTTTCTGAATAATGTTATGACGATCAATAGATAACAACGAATTGACCTGCAACTTCCATACCCGAATCCACGGAATCATTATAAGTAAATCAATTCCATAGAAGTAGAAATTTTGAAATAGGGTGCTGATATTATTTTTCTTTCTTTCCCTACTAGAAATTTTTTTTTTTTTACTTAGAATATTGTCTCTGTAAAAAAATATCCTTAGCAAATGTGAAAATGAAACATCTTGAATTTGTCGTCGAAACAACCGAATTGAAGTTTCTAAATGAAGATTTTGTGATAAATCTGTTTTTAAAATATACTGAGATTTTGGAAACCTATCTTCCAAAAATAAAAATATCGAATGAATGGACTGCGAGATTTCTAAAGTCTCCTTTATGCTAGTCTCAACTTGATAAAAAAGGGATACACCTAGCATTAAAGCTATCATGTTTAAAACAGGATAAAAATACAAATCTGTAGTTAATCTATCAATTTAGTTTTGAACAAATTTGGAATCAACAAACTTCAAATATTTCTGATCACGCATGCTAACGATTACCCGCTTTACTGCAACTGTACTGAATGTCCCAGAAATCAAGTTGATTTTTGGTCCACTCAATCGCTGTCTACTACCCATTAAATAAAAATTCTCTTCAAATAAAAGAAGAGAAGGATAAAAAAAGCGGTCTTTGTTGATATTCAGCTCCCTGTATTTTTGTGATGCACCAAATATAGTGAAAGATCCGTAAGTGGATTTCGTCGCAGTAACTCCCAAGCATTGGTATGTTTGATACAAAAACTTTTTTAAATATATATTCAATGGTTTGACTACAAGTTGTTTGGAAATGAGAACTTTTTTCTTTTTTATTACTGAAATTTCTTGAAAGTTTCAGTTTTATAGTAAATAAAATTACTAGTCCGTAACAAAATTATAATTAGTAAGTATCTGCTACATCTCATGGAGAGATACTTACTAATCTTACTTAATATTGTTGAATAAAAATAATTTTTATTTTTACTTGGTTTAAAACAAATTTTTATTGGTAATTAATCAAATTGGGAAGCTGGAGCTGCTTATTTCCCGTAAAGAATCATAATGATTAAAGAAAATTATTGGATATTAACTAATAAGCAAACTATTAGAAACTAATTTAACTACTAAATAAATTTTTATTTTATTATTTGAAAAAAAAAGCAATTAATTATCTTGCACTCCCCCCCTCCCTGTTCCACCTTTTCATTGTATTTGTCAAGATATCTTTAATATTGCTTGCTTCCCAGTAGGTTCTGATAGCAAACCAATACTCCTTCCTAAAAAGTATGCTTCTTAATGGAATAACTAGTACAACATAGAGATATAGTACAATAAAAAGAAAGGGATAATATAAAAGCATCGGAAAATATTTGTAAAGTAAGCCCGTTAGATTCTCCTAAATTTTTAATTTCGACTTTTATTCGTAAAATTAAGTTCTAATCTGCTCAAATGATTTTGCCCGTCTCAAAATGTTACGAACAGTCTCTGTCAATTTAGCCCCGTTCTCACACAGGGCAGTAATTGCCAAAAAATCTATCTGAGTTTCCTCCTTCCGGGGGTTATAAAACCCAACCTCTTTAATTATCCTTCCTTCTCGTCGGGATTGAGCGTCAATTGCAACTATTCGAAAGGTCCTTTATCGAGATAGGTACATGCACAGATGAACCCCCCCGCAAAACCGCATAGGAATTTTTTAATTCATACGGCTTTAAGTATAACTCAAATCAAATGAATTGCTAGTTTTAATATTATTTTCTTTTATGAAAAAAAAAAACTAGATAAAACAAAAGCTTCTCGCTCTTTATTTGTATGCGAGATAAAAACTTTTTTCTTTGGTGAATTATCTTTTTATGAATTACCACCACCCTGTAAGAAAAATTAGTAAGTAAGAAGTAAGAAGTAGATCATTATTCTTCATTTCTATGTTATCACTTACCATTTCTATGTTATCACTTACTAAAGGTAGGTATTCAATATTCCCTCGTTCATAGATCGGTTTTGAAAATCCTCAGGTTGAGGCCTAGCCACAGGGCTTTTTTGAATTGATTGAGAATAAGTAGCAACAGAACTTATCTTTATCTACCCCGTTTTTTTTTTTTAATTTTTTTTTTATCACATCTATTGAAAAATGAAACTCAATTAGGACTAGATAATTGAATTATTTAATCGTAGCAATTTTGAGTGACCCTAAAAACAAAAAGGTTTCCACTTTATTTTATGATAAACTCAAAATTTTTTATTTCTCAGTGAAAAAAAAAAAAAATGATAGACTAATCTAATGAGGCTTCGCCACTTTCTTTTGTAAGAATAACCATAGATACGACTTTTCTCAAGATGCATAAATGAACTCAAGTAGATACATATCCTTCAAGTTTCATTGAGTAATTGTTTTTAATAAATGTCGAAGTAAGAACGTTGCGTCCTTTAAACTTTAAAAAAGAAAAGGACCAGCGGTTAATAAATTCCGCAGAAGCGATCTCGGTACCCGAGTCACCCGTTGCTTCCTACCATGTTGTTTCAGGCGTAACTTTATCATAATATTTAGAAACCAAGAATTTCTTATTGTTAAATAATTCTTGCTTGAATATTGCCAAATGTTGTTGCCAATTTTCATTTCAATGTAATTATTTCAAAAGAAATAATTTAATTTAAATAGTCTCAAACTTATCTCAAATAACTATCAAATAACTAACGTATTAATTTAGCGAAACAAACTAAAGACTTGATTTTTCTTTAGCCGCATACATCACATCAACTGTAATTTCTGAAATATTGTTTTGTTTAGCAAAAACCTCGGTATTTTTCTTAATTTTTCCCCTTACAAAACCGGGTATTTTCTTTAGTTCTGACTCAGCTTCGAGAGACCAATCAATATCTTTTCTATCTGTTGATAGAGACTTAGTGTTTACTTCTTTGGTGTCATGTCCTCCAAAAACATCTGATAAATGATCTTCCATACCCAGATTGAAAGAATTGTAGATTAGATCCGATATTTGGTTGGTTCCCTCGTAACCCAAAAAGGGTCGATATCCCGAAGGAAAATTCTGAATATGAACTGGTGAAGAAATAACCCCACATGGAATATCAATACGCTTTCCGATATGACGCTCCATTTGAGTACCAAATATTGCAGAGGGCTCAACCCGGGCTATGGTATCGCCAATTTCAGTATGATCTTCCGTAATTATTATTTCATCACACAAGCCTTGAACCTGCTCGTTAAACCGCTCTACATCATGCTTGCAATACGTGCCTGAACAACTTACACGAATTCCCATCTCTCTGACGAGTATTTTAGTAATTGCAGCGGCATGAGTTGCATCGCCGGAAACCGCTGCTTCTTTTCCAGCCAGATTTTGACAATCGATAGATTTGGAAAACCAAGTTGCTTGAGAAACAAATTTGGTTTGATTTTCAACATATAAATCATAATTAACTTTTCTTTCTAAAATTGAAAAAGCCCACAAATTTACAAGTTTACCGATCTGTGCAATAAAATCTGCTGTATTCAAAATGCCCATAGGAGTTGTCACTATATGAGGCATTCCATATTCCTTCTCCAAAAAATTTGCTGCCATCAAACCTATTTCCCTATAAGGGACTATATTAAACCAAGCTCTTGGTAAATCTTTTAAATTTCTGAGAAACTCCCCTTCTGGAATTATTTGATTGACGAAAATTCCGAGTTCTTTAAGTAAACGTTTCAACTCGCGACAGTCATGTTGATTGTGAAAACCTGGAGTAGAAATTCCTATGATATTTGCTGAAGGTGCATCCGTTAGGGACCGGTTTAAAAAGCCTTCCTTGCGAGCTTTATTTAAATAATGTCGAACTATTTGTTCCAAGGTTTTATCCGAAGCTTGAAGTTCATTGACTCGATAATGATTAACATCTGCAAGAATTACATCAGACTCGGAATACGAAGAGGCTCGATCAACAAAATTTTGCAGATCCTCTTGTAAGATACTAGAAGTACATGTAGGTGTTAAAACAATTAAATCGGGGCGTTATTCCTCATCTTTTCGACTTATATTATTTACAACTTTATCCCGAGATCCGCGTGCTAAGACATGGCGATCTACTACACTAGTAGTTACTGGGGTAAAATCTCTTTCCCTTTCCGGCATGGAACGCATTACATTGAAGTGGTCATCTCCCAAAGGGGCATGCATTATAGCATGTACGTTTCTGAAGGAACTGGCTATCCGTAGGGTACCAATGTGGGCGGGTCCGGCGTACATCCAATAAGCTAATTTCATAGTTTAATTTTTTTTTTTTTATTTTATTGTTTTGCATCCTAAAGAGATCTATTGCTATATGCAGCTTATCATCATAATATAAAATAAACTGAAAGTGGAAGGTCGATCGAAGCTATATCTTAAGTATTTGGATCCTAGAGTATATTCCCCCTTTCCCTCTTGTTTAATCTGGGACGGAAGGATTCGAACCTCCGAGTGACGGAACCAAAACCCGCTGCCTTACCGCTTGGCCACGCCCCACAAACGATCATCCTAATAAGGATGTCATACTTTGGCTTCTACGTCAACTATTTTTATCGACTACCAATTTAACTTTTTGAAAAAAAAAAATTCATAAAAAAGGACTAGCCAATTCAGACAAAATTTGGTTAAACACAAAATGAAATTTAGAAATACCCATTTATGCTTATCTGACTGGAGAATTATATAATGACACGTAGTCATGTACATAAATGTGTTTCTCTCTCTATATGTATAGAGAGAGAGAGAGTATATATATAGAATATATATATATAGATATAAATATATAGATATAAATATCTGACTCGACGCATGGATGTCCGACGGGTTGACCAATTGAGAGATTAAATGTAACCACAGCGGGAAAAAAAAATTATTTGTTATATTATTGGAGAATAAATATGAGAATTTTCTATAACATCTATTTAGAAAACCCTCTTCACTTTAATGATGTCCCTTTTTCCAAGTTACCCGAAGCCTATGCTATTTTTGATCCAATCGTAGACATAATGCCAGTAATACCAGTGTTGTTTCTTCTTTTAGCATTTGTTTGGCAAGCCGCAGTTAGCTTTCGATAACACTATACGAGACCACCTGAACTAAAATTACCTTCATTTTTAACACATTTTTAACATTTTTCCAGTAGTTCCTCCAGGTAAGAAAGCAGTTGAAAAGATATATATATATATATATCTTTTTATGAGTAATAAAAAAAAAAAAAGTCTTTGAATAGAATAAATCATAGTTCAACTTTTTTATTTTAAATATAGATAAAATATGAATTCCGATGCAAGGATACATAAAATGATATTTTATTCTTGCCATACATTGTGTTGATGGAAATTAGTAAATTACTGAATCAAATATTTCAACAAAATTATTTACAACCACTAGCAAATAAGATATACGTTTTAGTAAGGAATAAATTTGCTGGCTAATACAACGTATTTCTATTAGCTTATCTCCCACCCCAATTCAATTTAATTTGTGGAGAACAAATTAAATATATTGATCTATATATATATATATATTTATATATTTATATTTTTTTTAATAGGATTAAAAAAAAAAAACACACAGACAAATTTGTATTATTTCATCTTTTCATCTCTAGTTCTAGCCATGGAGTTATGTCATGCTTACCCTTAAACTAATTGTCTACACAGTAGTAATTTTCTTTGTTTCGCTATTTGTTTTTGGATTCTTATCAAATGATCCTGGACGAAATCCAGGTCGTAGGGATTGAGTAAGAAAAAAAAAATAGATTACTGGATGACTTTACTTAATTGACTAGTAAAGGAGAGAGAGGGATTCGAACCCTCGGTACATAAAATTTGTACAACGGATTAGCAATCCGACGCTTTAAGCCTCTCGGCCATCTCTCCAATAAATAAACTTGGGATAGGTTTTTATTCTATTCAATTTTACCACAAAATTAAAGTGCGAGTCTATGTGACTTATCAGGTATAACGAAGTCTTAGTAAAGAACAAAAAACTTGATTCTAATTGGAGTCACTTTTCAAATAAGTTATAGAAAAAACTTCTAAATAAATTAATCATTTGTTGTCTCTTTGGTCAGGTTCCCTCTCTCCTGTAATCTATAAATAGGAATGAAATCAAGAAAAAAAAAAAAAATAAATATATATATATAAATATATATATATTATATATATATATATTTATTTATATATATTCATCTTTTTTTTTTATAAATAAAGAAATAATATATAAATAAAGAAATAAAAAGAAAGAAATAAAAGCTTTTTAATACCGAGATATAAACTAAAAGGAGGGGTAATGAATTTAGAAATAATTACACAACTTGCTGTTCTAACGCTGGTAGTTGTTTCAGGACCATTAGTCATTGGTTTACTAGCTGCCCGGAGGGGTAATCTTTGAGGTTTCAAAAGAGATTGTTTCAAAAGTAGAAGCAATATAGAAACAAATTTTCTTTCTAGAATAAAAAAGGGAGGGGAGGGCGGCTCCTCCTAAAAACTAAAAAAAAATATATATATATATATATTCAGAAATTTTGAATATGTCTCACCAAGAAATGTACAAATAATTTGCTTGTATCATATAATAAAATTATATTCTAGCGGGTATAGTTTAGTGGTAAAAGTGTGATTCGTTTTATAGTAATTAAAATAGTTGAGGGAGCTTTCAAAATGAGTCTCAACTAAATGCACTAAAAAACTTTATTTTTACAAAAGTAAACATTTATAAATCTACTACTTTTTTTGGTATTAGGAGAAGATCCATCAATCTCGTTACTCATGTACTTCAAAAAATAGGATAACAAAATCTAGAGTTGGTGACGAAACAGAATTTTATTTTCTTCGAAATAAACACAAAAATACTTTTGTGTTTATTTTTTAATTCCACTAAAAAAAGGCAAGAATCTATGGGTAGATATCTAATATATTTGTCTCATCGTCACTAAACCTTGGATAGAAATCTAAGAAAGAAAGTTGAAATGAATTAATGCTGGTTTACCAGGATTCCTGAACACGTTGATTGCGCAGTATTAACTGGCTTAACAACTTGGTGAGAAATATTTTCCTAAGGATTATATATATATATATAAGGAACGATTTAAAGAAAGAGATTGAGAAAACTAATTTAAAACTAATTCTCTTTCAAAAAGGATTTTCTAGGAAGTAGAGCTCTGGTATATATATATATATTTATATATGATATAACTGGGATCCATACAAAACTGACATAGAGGTTATGGGCACTTATTCTATCCTCTTCTAATTCTAAAGAAAAATCTAAATAGAGATAGAAAAAAAAAATAGAAAATATCTTTATTCTAAAAAAGAAAAAAAAAAAGTTCTTAATAAAACAAGAAAAGTCCCTATCAAATTAAGATATTTGATCTCCTATTAAGATTCAAGTAGAATAAGAAAAAAGCAATTAATCCTTCTGACGTTGGCTAACTTGCCTGACTGAGCATACATATTAGGCAAATACCAACTTCTTTTGCTTTTTAACCAATTTCTTTCCATAAAGGAGCCGAATGAGCCGAAACGTCCAAGTTCGGTTCTGAATTAGCGGTGCTATGAATAACTAGTTTTATTTGTTGGCATCGACTATAACCTTTAGCCTTCCAAGCTACTAATGCGGGTTCGATTCCCGCTACCCGCTACTCATTAAACTAATAATACTTTAGTTCCGTTTCGATCAAAATAACAAAAGAATGTATACCCATTTATCAGACGCCTGATAAATGGGTGCACGCAACTTAGCTTAAACGAGGAAGCTGGGAAGGGGGGAATAGAAAAAAAAAAGACGTCCATCGTCTAATGGATAGGACAGAGGTCTTCTAAACCTTAAATATAGGTTCAAATCCTATTGGACGTAATTTTTGCTGGAGAGACAAGTACAAACAACCTCACGTGGTAAGAGTAATTGAATAGCCTTTCAAAGTGGTTCTTAAAAATCTGTCACTTTATCTACTAAATCATTTCTCTTGAAGTAAAAAAAGTTCCATTGACTCTTTAATTGCTTCCTTTAAAACAATTTCCGCCTGTTCTGTAGACACTTTTGTGGAGCGAATAATTTCACTGAAATTTGGTTTATTGGTTGTTACATATTCACGCATCTGAACCAAAAATCGTTTAACTTGTTCAACATTTAACACATCTAAATATCCGTTAACTCCAGTGTAAATAGTAGCTACTTGTTCCTCCACTGATAATGGAGCTGACTGAGACTGCTTAAGCAGCTCGCGCAATCGCTGTCCCCTAGCTAATTGATTTTGAGTAGTCTTATCGAGATCAGAAGCAAATTGGGCGAAAGCTTCTAACTCGGCAAATTGTGCTAATTCCAATTTCAATTTGCCAGCTACTTGTTTCATAGCTTTAGTTTGAGCTGCAGACCCTACTCTAGATACAGAAATACCCACATTGATTGCTGGTCGAATCCCGGCATTAAATAGATCTGCCGATAAAAATATTTAGCCATCCGTAATAGAAATAACATTGGTAGGGATATAAGCCGAAACATCCCCTGCTTGTGTTTCAACAATGGGTAAAGCTGTCATACTGCCCTCCCCTAATTTAATACTTAACTTAGCTGCCCTCTCTAAAAGTCGAGAATGTAGATAAAAAACATCTCCCGGATAAGCTTCTCGACCAGGTGGTCTTCTCAGTAGCAAAGACATCTGTCGGTAAGCTTGGGCTTGTTTGGAAAGGTCATCATAGATAATTAAAGTATGCTGTTGACGATACATGAAGTATTCAGCTAAAGCTGCTCCTGTATAAGGAGCGAGATATTGCAGGGTAGCTGGAGAATTTGCGGTTTCCGAAACTACGATGGTATATTCCATGGCGCCGCGCTCCTGAAAAGTATCGACTACCTGAGCCACAGAAGAAGCTTTTTGCCCAATAGCTACATAGACGCATATAACATTTTGACCCTTCTGGTTCAAAATTGTATCCGTAGCTACTGCCGTTTTGCCCGTTTGTCTATCTCCAATGATTAATTCTCGTTGACCACGACCAATAGGAATCATTGAGTCAATAGCAATCAGACCTGTTTGTAGGGGTTCGTACACGGAGCGTCTTGAAATAATTCCCGGAGCGGGGGATTCTATCAATCTAAACTCAGAAGCTGAGATTCGACCTTTACCATCGATGGGTTGGGCCAACGCATTTACGACACGGCCTAAAAACGAATTACTTACTGGTATTTGGGCGATCTTTCCCGTTGCTCGTACGGAACCTCCTTCTTGTATTGCTAGACCATCGCCCGTCAATACGGCCCCAACATTATCAGATTCCAGATTTGAAGCGATGCCAACTGTACCATCTGCAAATTCCACCAATTCGCCGGCCATTACTTCGTTGAGTCCATGAATGCGGGCGATTCCGTCCCCTACTTAAAGTACGGTACCAATGTTAACAACTTCTATTTCTGGAACATACCCTTCAATTTGCTTGCGAATAATGCTGCTAATTTCGTCAGGTTGGATGTTTATTACCATTTTAAAATTACTGCAAAAAAAAAGGGGTAAAAATGAAACCTGTTTCGTGATGAAATAAAATAGGGACTAAATTTTGTGATAAGTTGATTTGTTTGCCATGTCTCTGAGCAATCCAATGTGATAATCAATCATTTGCAGATGTAATTCATTGGTCAGACGACTATTCAAGCTTTCTAAAGCCCGTTCGGACGCTAGTCGAGAAACTTGCTGTCGAACTTGCTCAATTGCTCGTTGCTTTTCAAAACGAATTGCATAATTTTTACTATCCTCTAGCCCATTTAAATCCTTGTCAGCTGCATCAACAAGATCTTGCCGTTCTTTATCCATCTGAGTAAGGCCACTGATACGAATCTCATCCGCTTTTATTTCTGCCTGTTGCAATCGAATACGAGCCCTCTGAAGTTTTTCAGTTGCTTCTGCATAACGTTCCTCTGCATCCTGAATTGTATTCGAAATTGTTTTTTCACGATTTTGTAAAAAATTGATCAATGAAAGTAGATTACAAATCTTCAATTTTCAAAGACTAATGATCTCTTCCCAAACCGGACATGGACCTTTCAATCCATCCGGCTTTCCTGCCCGTATCTCACAAGAAGTTGAGTTGAGAAAGCTAATAGGCAATCCCGCACGGACTTGCCCCCTATTTTCTGTTTCAACTGATAGGACTTCCCAAACAAAGGATCTCGGGGAAAAAAACTCTTGAAATATAAAAAGAGAAAAAAAAATTGGTAGCTCTGTCAAAAAAATTATTAAAATTATTGAAAATCGCTTTTTCTAAGTAGTATTCGTCTTAAATAGGTTGTCTATTCAGCAGTTTGATCAAAATTAATAGAAATTAACTCTCATATCTATCAATTTATTTATTCTCTATTCAGAAATTACTCTGAAAAAGTGGAAGAAATTAAAGCATTTTTGATACGAGCGTTATGTAACGAGTTATGCGTTCTCAATTGCGACTTGAGTTGTGCAACGGGGGAAAGAAGACCCCAGATTTGCTAAGACTTTAAGCCATTTAACTTTAACCATATTGACGAAGTCCCGACAATTGGTCGACGAAAGGAAAGTCAATTTGGGTTTCACCAATTACGCGGAATGCTCTGGTTCTTGCATAACATCCATTTGCAAGTAATTCGTCGGGATTTTGCACCTCTTTACACTCTGATTTGATTATTCAAGTGCAACTGAAAAAAAAAATCAGTTATCCTACTCAGATATACGATTCGCACACACCCCCTTTCCATAATAAAACAATATACCTAACACCAGGATTAAGTTAATTAGATTTATCTCCAATATATTAGTATTTAAACCAATACTTGCAGCAGGAATCCAATAACTCGAGGGAGCGACGATCTCACTTATACTTCTCGTATTCATTTCCCTCCTTGAAGATATTACGGAAATTTAGCAACTTCTGATCTGGCCTAGTAAAAATTGACAAATTTTGGAAAATCTTAAAAAAAAAAAAGAAAAGGCGGAATTACCTTTGTGAGTTAGTCATTCTGACAACAAATTATAGTTTCCCTAACTTACTTATGAATTTGTACTTGGTAAACAGTGAGGTGTGGCAAGGCAAAGCAAGAGCTTGGTAGAATACTTCTATTCTTTCCAAGTCTTGCCCGAAAAAAAAAATTATTTAATAGTTCACTGCTGAGTCCTAAATAAATAACTTTATTTGAAACAAAAAAGGGAAAAGAAGATCATTAGTCAGTCTATCTAATCTTTAAAGTTCAACCGATTTAAACAAATGGATTTGCAAATAACGGGGCTGGGGCTACAACTAATCCATAAATTGTCAAAGCTTCCATGAAAGCCAAACTCAACAATAAAGTACCTCGTATCTTACCTTCTGCTTCTGGCTGTCTCGCTATACCCTCGACTGCCTGACCCGCAGCAGTGCCTTGACCAACACCGGGCCCAATCGATGCAAGGCCTACAGCTAACCCGGCAGCGATAACAGAAGCGGCAGAAATCAATGGGTTCATATTAGTCTCCTCCTATTTCATTTACGTGAGTTAATTTTGTTTGTGTATCAATTAAACCCGATTTGACAAATCCATATACATATAAATATCTATAATATGTATATAATAAATATCTATAATATGTATATATTTATTTATTTAAGTTTTAGAAAACCTGGGAAATCAATTTAATTTAAAAGGTTTTAATCCAAAATAGTAATGTAATGGGATCCCCTAACCGCCTACCGGGTAAATCTCCAACTGGAAACAATATTGAAATAGAGGGAAAAAGCACCTACTTTATTTCCCGCTAGACATCGATCGAAAAAGATTTTTTTTTGAAACCAATATTCTACTTGCACCAGAGAATTTTGAGTAATCACAATCATCTACTAAATCATGTCTGTTCCAAACTCAACGGCAGTAAAATTTAAGAACCTCATTTGATTTGTTACAAGATAAACATAACTCGTAACTAGCATCACCGGCTCAATTAAAAGTTGTAAAAACAAGAAAGATCTCACTTCTTTTTTATCAGGAAGCATTTGAACCCAACGTTGGGAGTTACCCTATTCTTTTTATTTTAGAAAAATCTTTTTAAACTTAAATTCAAATTGTATGTATGTTCATGTATGGTGGGAGAAAGAGTGGGCCTCGTACTGTGGTATCATGATACCACATAAACATCCTTTTTTCACTACAGTGACCTGTCAAATTGTACTCAAAACATAATGAATTTGAAGTTCTTTTTGATTTTGTTAGTGATGACCTTCCGTTGACTCCCCAATATAAGCTGCAGCTAAAGTAGCAGAGATTAACGCTTGTATAGCACTTGTAAACAATCCCAAAAGCATCATGGGTACTGGAACGATTAAAGGTACTAGCGAGACAAGAACAGCTACTACCAACTCGTCAGCCAAAATGTTTCCAAACAATCGAAAACTAAGTGATAAGGGTTTGGTGAAATCTTCTAAAATATTAATAGGTAATAGTATTGGAGTTGGCTGTATGTATTTGCCGAAGTAGCTAAACCCTCTCTTGTGCAAACCTGCATAGAAATACGCTACTGATGTAAGCAAGGCTAGTGCAACGGTAGTATTTATATCGTTCGTAGGTGCAGCCAGCTCTCCATGGGGTAACTGAATGATTCGCCAAGGAAACAACGCACCTGACCAATTGGAAACAAAAATAGATAAAAACATCGTTCCAATAAATGGAACCCAGGGACGATATTCCTCTTCCCCCATCTGGGTCCTGGTTAAATCCCGAATAAATTCAAGAACATATTCGATAAAATTTTGGATGCCAGTTGGTATCGGGCGCAAATTTCTGGTAGTCACAGCGGGTAAAGCTAGCAATAGGGCGATAACGACCCAAGAAGTTATAAGAACCTGTGCGTGAACTTGGAAGTTTCCTATTTGCCAATAGAAATGTTAACCTACTTCTACACTTGATACTTTATGTAGATTATCAATTTTGTAAATTTGTAGTTGCTCAATTTGCATAATACCCCCTTTCCAATGAAGAGCAAAATTATTCAAAATATTTTTTTTTTAAGAAAAAAAAAAAGAATTGATTAAAATTTACGATCTAGTAAATCAATTTATCTTTCAGAAGACTTTTTCTTAGTTTGTCACAATTTGTCGAGCCAGTGTTGGTGTATAGCTATCAACCTTTCTATCTGTTAAATTAACCCCTATACCTCTAAATTTGAACGACCCTCGGAAATAGCTAATGCTGGTTTATCCAATATCCATCGGATTGAAGATCTTGCATCATCATTACCAGGAATTGGAATATCTACAAGATCCGGATCACAATCTGTATCGACAACACAGATTGTGGGGATACCCAAAATACTACATTCTTTAATAGCAATAGATTATTCGTATTGATCAGTAGTTATCGCAATATCGGGTAAATCTGACATATATTGAACTCCACCTAAACATTTTTTTAATCGAAACAATTCTCCTTTTAGAATTGCCGCCTCCCGTTTCGGAAGTCGATCAAATCCTCCTCTATTTTCTTCAGTTTGTAAATATTGAAACCTACGAAGACGTGTTTCTGTAGTAACCCAATTGGTTAACGTCCCACCTAACCATTTTTCATTTACATAATGGCATTGAGATCTCAGTGCCGCCAATGCTACTAAATCAGCCACCTGATGCTTTGTACCCACCATCAAGAACTCCTTTCCTTCCGCCGCTGCATTGAATACCAAATCACACGCTTCAGCTGAAATACGAGCAGTCTGAGTTAGGTCAAGAATATGAACACCCCTACGTTCTGTAAATATATAAGGAGACATTTTGGGATTCCATTTTTGAGTTTGATGCCCGAAGTGAATTCCCGCAGCCATCATTTCTTCCAAACCAATATTCCAATTTTTCTGTTGCATTTTCCCCTCATTTATAAAAAGGAATATGAATTCGTTTCATTTTAACTAAATTTAGTAAATTCTTACAATCCATTGATTCATCTTATGACTTGGACTACAAAGGTTTGTCTATAGCCAACTGATTTTTTATCACATTTCAGGAGGAAAGCAAGAAATAGATCGATATAATTTCTTCTGAATTCCTAAACTAGGATCAAAACTCTGATTTTTGTGATAACCACTTAGACTTCTTTTGGTTCCCCATTCCGAGTTCTTACTACCTACATTTGTATTTGCCCAATGAGACTCTTTTTGTTTCTTCACTTTTAGTTGACAAGCAATTTCCGGACTACCTGTTCCAATGGGAACAATGTGACCAAGAACAACATTTTCTTTCAACCCCTTCAACCAATCGATTCGACCACGAAGAGCGGCTTTAGCTAATACCCGAGTAGTTTCTTGAAAACTAGCTTCTGCCAAAAAACTAGTAGTATTCAGAGAAGCCTTTGTCATTCCCAATACAATAGGCTCATAGAAAATCGATCTTTTTAACACGCGATTCATACGTTCCGCTTGTAACAACTCAACAAGCTCACCGGGAAAGAAGACGTTTGTTACCCCGTCTTCAGATGCTACGACCCTTGATGTTAATTGGCAAACAATAATTTCTAGATGTTTATCGGATATCTGTACTCCTTGAGATTCATAAACTCCTCGAATTTGATCGATTAAAACTAGTTGGCAATGGCCCATACTTCTTCCAGCACCTACGAAGTGACTCCAAAAATTCCCAATTAATTTGGTAATACTTCGACACCAATTCTTAAATATGTCTTCGATTCCTGTTTGAATTGAAGCAACGGAACGAGACTCCAAGAGCTGTTCAACCTTTGGGAGACCCTGAGTAATGTCACCAGATTTTAATCTATCATACGGTAATGTCATTAAAGTCTCTCCTTCTTCGATAATGTCTCCAGAAATCTTGTGAGGATTTGCACCTCGGGTTGCCAAAAGGGTTTTTCCCGTTCTTATTAATGAATAATTTTGTTGAATGGCTATCACCTGACCAGACTTTAAACATGCATGATCTTTTTGGAGATATCGATGTTTATTAATAAGTATTCCTAAATTAATGGACATAAATTCTCGATTAAATACTTTTCTAGATGAATAATTAAGTTTTTTTAAGAAATCTTTCTCAAGAAAAAAATTTAGGGGGCATTTCAATAGTAATTTCTTCTCATCAATCAGATAAAAATTTTGATGTTTTGATTTATCTGTTGAGTATTCCACAAAACTTTCTTTGTTATAAAATGCTTTTCCGCTGAGTAGAAATAAAAAAAGGTGGGGAATCCATAAAGGAGGAATAGCCCACAAAGTCCCGACTAGGCCGACCTGCTCAGTTTTCCTTCGACCCAACTTGAAACTAGCTTTGTTTGTTCTAGTGAGTCCTTCTTCAATATTTGCTTTTGAAAGAAATTTATATTCCGGACTTATTAATCTAGTTTTTTTATCCCTGCTGATCCGGACGGAAACATTTATCCCTGATTCTGATCCCTGGAAGTATTCTCCAATTTCTTTCTCGTAATCGTTATAGTTTGAATTAACAAACGAACCATTCCGAGAAAAATTAAACGGTGATAGAATCAGAAATGACGCACCCGGTTCCGGAACCTTGTGAATAATATTTTGATATTTAACAACTAATTCAGGGTGATTTATAGGTGAATTAATTTGAGTGAAAGATAATTTATCAAAATGAATTAAGTTTTGGGAAACTTTATGTAAACCAATTTTTCTTCGGGTGGGAGAAGACATCATCGGATTTATCTGAAGAAAGGTATTGAGCAAATGATTGATTTTTATATTGATGAGGGACAAATAATTTTTTTTTGCAGGAAGGATTTCGTGCAAATATCTCCGCCACTCAATTACTAGAGAAGTTTGAACTAATTGAATAGCGGTATGATTAATCACTTCAACCTTTTCACCATTTTTGAAGCAAAGAAATGAAAGAGTCTCAGCTTTCGCGCGTCTCTGTGTCTTCGGTTTGTCAGGACAGAGTTGCGCTTGTGCTAAGAAATCACTGGAGACGTCGTATTTGGCAACTGGTGTTATCAAGACAGATTTTTTTTTTTTTCTAGAAAACGTAAATGGTTGGAGGTAAACCCAATTTTCAACTTTAATTTTGTCAAAAATATTATTACCCGGCGCTATTAAAATATTGCCTTGCTTGCGTATATTAACCTGCTTTTTTGGACTGTAAAAATATCCAGGTAGAATTCTGATCGTAGTTACATGTGGTGATGTCTTTTCAATTCGAATTAATCCCCCTGATTTGGCAATAATATTGCCAGTTATTTGCGCACCTGCTTCAACAATAGTATTATTTGTCACCAAAATGGACGATGGAGGTTCGTGTGTAAGATAAATTTCTTCGGGAATCAGAAAGAAATTTCCCTTTTCAACTATTCTATATTGTGAACAAGAAGTTTTTTTCTCTATACAGCCGTCAAAACAAAACCTCTTTGGAGTAATAGGTTCAATTTTTATTTTGCCATATTTTATGATCCCTGATACATCAGTTCGATATTTAAAGTTCTCGTAGGTGGCGAAGATATGGTTTTCACCCAAAATATTGTTTAATCGAACTTCGAGATTTACAAAATTTAATTCATTTAGATTTTTTCGACGTCGTTCTAACAACAAAAAAACCGATTTCCCTAGCTCGCCACGCTCAACTCCAATATTTGAAAGAATGTAGTTTGATTTCGGACATTTTGACCAAATTGAAAAACATTTTCTATCAATTCCAAATTCTCGAATACCTTTTTGTTTTTGAAAGTCTCCATAAGGATCGAGACCGGAATCTACTTTGACAATTCTTTCCGAATAATCGTGTTTTTTTCTAATCGGGTAGGGTTTTAGACCAACTCTATCTTGATCTTTGTGAAAGAAACAGTTTCTGTCAAAATCGCTGAAAGATCCTGAAAGAATCCATATATGACTTGCCTCCCGTACGAAACGGGTGGTATTGCAAATGGAGTTACGAACATGCCAGACAAATTTACTCCAGTGAATTTCTCCTTTTAGATTTGGATAAATAGGTTTTTGAATACGTTCTTTAGGAGGAAATTCTTTGGCTCGTACTTCGGCGATGATTTGCTGCGATTCAATATATTGACCATTTTGAATCATAAGTAGACTCTGAGCTGGAATGACAGAATCATTTATACTGTCAGCACTATTAATTAGAAGGGGTAGGTCATTTCGACACATCCAAGCCGGATGTCCGTGTCTCGTACGCGTCGGATGGACTAAGTTTTTGTCAAAATAAATGAGTCCATTAAATGGAATTCGTACGTATTCTGCAATATCGCCTGTAAATACCCCGCCTGTATGAAAAGTCCTTGATGTCAATTGAGTTCCCGGTTCTCCAATGGATTGACCCGCAATAATACCAACAGCTTCACCCAATTCTACCAAATCATAATGAGCAAGACTCCAACCGTAACGAAACTGACAAATCCAGAAGATACTTTTGCGTGTCAAAGGAGATCTTACATGTATTGGCTGCAACGACGTTACCAAGTTACTAGCTAATCCGTCATTGATATCTTGATTACGGGTGGCAACACATCTGGCATCCCAATAGACATGATCTGCCAACACACGTCCAATCAATCTTTGATACGACATTGTTCTAACAAATCCTCGTTTTTGTCCGCTAATATTCACAAAAGCAATACTTTTCTCAGTTCCACAATCCCTTTTGCGTACAGCGATATGTTGAACAACTTCGACAAGTCTACGTGTTAGATATCCAGCATCTGAGGTTCGCACCGCGGTATCCACAACTCCTTTGCGAGCGCCATAGCAAGAAATAATATATTCTGTCAGGGACAAGCCTTCACGTAAATTTCTTCGGATGGGTAGGTCAATTACCTGACCTCGAGGATCGGACATTAATCCCCTCATGCCAAGCAATTGGTGGACCTGGGATATAGTTCCTCGGGCTCCTGAAAAAGACATCATGTGAACCGGATTCAAAGGATCGATCATCCTGAAATTTGAATTCATTTCTCGTTTCGAACATTCACTTGTGGCGTACCAGGTTTCAATTGATTGACGTAGCTTTTCTACGGCATGCAAACTTCCGCAGCGATAATGCTGCTCCGAAACGTAACCTTATTCCTCCGCGTCTCGTACAAGCCAACCTCTGGTTGGTACTGCCAAAAGATCATCAATACCCGATGAGACAGATGCTTTTGTAGCTTGTTGAAAACCCAAAACCTTAACTTGATCCAAAATATTTGTCGTAGATGCAATTCCAAAACAAATAACTAATTTACCGATGAGTCGCTTCATTGTAGCCCTATCCATTGTCTTATTACAGAAAGGTAATTCATTTTGATCCGTCATTCTAAGAACCTCAACTTCATATATGTATGTTTCATATTTCGTAACCTTTAGTTTATGTATTAATTTATGAATTGAATAAAATTCATTTATTGATCATATATTGGTTATGGGAAAAAGCTTTATCAGTCTTCATAATTAATTACTCTTAGGTCTAGCCTGTATCATTTCATTCATTGTATCCGGTGTAAACAAAGTGCTGTGGAAAAAGGTTTTGATACACCTTGCATTGCTTCTTTTAATTGCTGATTGAAGAAAATGCGACCGGCTGTTGTAAGTACATACATACTTGAAATATATTCTTTTCTACATTTTCTAACTCGATAAGTTTCGTAAAAATGAGAAGAAGTTCCTAAAGACTCATACTGAGATTCAAAAGGTAATTCACGGATTTTTGAACTAATAATTTGTAAATCAATTCCCCATCGAAGCCATAAGAGACTAGAAAAATCAACTTGTTTAGATTCCTGGGCCCGAAGTAAGTCGCAGTAACTACTGAAATAGGGTATTTTGGTGGAATAGACGTTGGCTTGGTCTACAGAAACGATATGTCTAGTCTGATAAATTCCTCGCCTATTTTCAATTGTAAGTACGTAAAGACCGAGAAGCATATCCTGACTAGGTACAGATATGGGGTCGCCTGTAGCAGGGGATAATAAATTGATATGTGAAAACATCAAGAGACGGGCTTCAATCTGAGCTTCGAGAGATAAGGGTACATGAACGGCCATCTGATCCCCATCAAAATCTGCATTAAATCCCCCACGAACCAATGGATGCAAACGAATGGCCCGTCCTTCTATTAAAAGAGGCTGAAACGCCTGCATGCCCAACCTGTGCAAGGTAGGCGCTCGATTCAGTAGTACGGGATGGCCTCGCATAACTTCTCGAAGAACTTCCCATATTATAGGGTCTTTTTTTCGTATCATACACTTAGCAGCTCGTAAATTACAAGCGAGGTTTCATCCGATCAAGTTACGAATTACAAAAGCTTGGAAAAGATCAATTGACATTTCTCGAGGTAATCCACATTGGTGTAATGAAAGAGATGGACCTACGACAATTACGGAACGACCCGAATAGTCGACCCGCTTGCCGAGCAAATTTTCACGAAATCGACCCTCTTTACCCTCAATAACTTCTGAAAATGACTTATAGGGTCTATTATGAATGTCCCTCGTTGGTTGCCCGCGTATACCACTATCAATAAGAGCATCTACAGCTTCTTGAACAAGTCTTTTTTGGCAAACAATTAATCCTTCTGGTGTAAATTCACTGCCCGATAAGAATTCACTAAGAGTATTATTTCGATAAATAACCTTTCTATAAAGCTCATTAAGATCAGAAGTAACTAATTTTCCTTCATACAATTCGACTATTGGTCTTAATTCAGGAGGAAGAACCGGTAAAAAGTCCAAAACCATCCATTCAGGATTAAGGTTTGTCCGTAAAAAATCCTTGGCTAATTTAATCCGTCTGACCAAAAGATCTTTTCTTCTTCGAATTGTTTGATCTTCCCGTTCAATCCCAACGGGTTTTCGTTTTGCCGAAGCCTGCCACTCCAAACACGCTCGATCCACAATACGTTGCAAGTCTAAACTAGCTAATCCTTTTTTAATGGCATCTCCTCCAGTAGCAATTTCGTTTTTCTGAAGCGTTTCATAATTTCGGGTAGAAAAAAAGATAGGAAGTATATTTCTCCAGGACCGGTCCTCATAATTAAATAAACCCCGCAGTCTTAATAGAGTGGGCCTTTCGGCCACGGGCCTAGCTAGAAAAAGATTGGGATAGGTTGGTTGGCCCCCCCCAGAATCGGACACGAGTGTTTCCCCTCATCCGGCTCAAATAACTATTTTCAAATTTAGGGCCTAGTTAATTCAATGTTTTCAAAACAAAATCATAACCTTGTCTTATGAAACATGAAATATCTTATGAAACATGAAATAGTTATTCATTACTCGAGTTTCACATTGTTATTGTTTTTCTCGAATAGTCTAGATTCTCCCAATTTAAATGAGACCATAACTAAAAAAAGAAATAATTTCTTTTCTATATAATCATCATCCGTTGGAAAGTTTTTTTTCTTGTTCCTAATGTGATCACTTCCCCCCTTTGGGTTTCCACTCCACTTCGATGGCTATCAATCCATTTGAGAAGTATATGCGATGATTAGATTCTCATAACCATATCTAGAGTCTTTCTTAACAAGAAAATAATAACAAGAAATTAATTGAGGGGTCAGTCATATTAGAAAGCACTTCAATAATTTTTTATACACTCAATTTCTCTTACGAAGCCAAGTTGGTGGATTTTTTTTTTTTTACTAAAAACTAACCATGGAGGGGATTCCTCGGTTTGTATACGTTTGTATACAATGTATATTTTTCTTCCTTACCGAGTTGCGCGATAATCCTATTTTTCAACTAGGATCGTATTGTGTCGGTTAGAGGCTTCCCATTTTTGCATGGAGTGACAGATTTTCTTAAATCTATGCTGATCAACATGTAAAATCGAGTCACGCATCGCAATAGACTAGGCTTTCTAATTCTTTAAGGGGTTTGGCAAGTAGATTTGCAATATAACTGGGAATTCGTTTTGAAAACCATACGTGGGTTACCGGACACGCGAGTTTGATGTATCCCATTCGATATCTCCGAACTCGAGAGTCAGTGAACTCAACTCCGCAATGCTTGCAAAATTTGGAGGATTTTTCTTCATCATTAATAGATCGGTAGTTTCCACAAGCACAGACTCCACTTTTTATAGGTCCAAATATCCTTTCGCAAAATAACCCATCTCGCTCCGGTTTATGAGTCTTGTAATGCAATGTGTAAGGTTAATCAACTTGTCCGACGATTTCTCCATTAGGTAACTCCCTTTCGGCCCAACTGCGAATCTGTTCGGGAGAAGCCAGTCCGATACGAAGTTGTTGATAATTAGTTCGATGAATCATACATAATAAAAAGTCTTGATTGCTTTCTCAAGAAGGAAATTTCGATAGGATATCAAATGTTTTCAATTCCCCTTACCAAATTTTCTTCAAGTATAAAACTGCGCTCCAAATTTAGGCCCATACGTCGTAACTCTCGAACTAGCAATCGGAAAGACTCTGGGACGGTCCTGGGTTTGTGAACGGGTTTTCCAGTCATAATTGCACTAGGTACTTTGTAGCGAGCCTGAATATGATCCGATTTAGTCGTAAGCATCTCTTGCAACGTATAGGATACACCAAAACCCTCCGAAGCCCAAACTTCCATTTCTCCAACTCGTTGTCCCCCCCGCCTGGATTTTCCCTTAAGAGGTTGCTGCGTAACAAGCGCATAGGGCCCACTAGACCGTGCATGAATTTTATCATCAACCTGATGAATAAGTTTCATTATATAGGCTTTCCCAGTTGTAATAGGTTGTCCAAAGGGATCGCCCGTTCGTCCATCAATCAATCGACTTTTTCCAGGGTGGTTGGGTTCAAATAACCATGAATTACCGGTTCTTAGACCTGCTGCATAGAGTTCGGAAAAGACTAGTTTTCTAGAAGCTTCCCGTTCATATCTTTCATCAAAGGGTACTATACGGTAATGAGTTTCTGAAAACTCCCCTGCTAACCCTAGTAGACATTCGAAAATCTGTCCCACATTCATTCGTGAAGGTACTCCTAAAGGACTTAGTATCATATCGACTGGGGTACCATCTTGCAAGTAAGGCATATCTTGTCTGGGTAATATTTTTGAAACAATACCTTTATTTCCGTGTCTACCTGCTATTTTGTCACCCACTTGTATTTTACGTTTTTGCAAAATATAAATATGAATTACTTCCGAATCATTTACAGTATCGTCTTCAGGGTAGACCCATCTGACATCAATGACTCGACCTCTTCCACCAATAGGTACTTTTAAACAACTTTCTCTTGCATTAACTAATTGTATACCGAAAATGGCTTGTAACGATCTCCCTTCTGGAACATGTGATGAACTCGTTCCTTCTTGGGGTGTTAGTTTACCCACTGAAACGTCTCCAGATTCTACCCAAGATCCCAATTCTACGAGCCCATTATCATCGAGATGTCGAAGTACGTGACTATCCAACTGAGGAATTTGCTTGGTAACCCGTTCGGGCCCCTGGTTTGTTGCACAAATTTCGATCTCATGTTTCTCGATGTGAAAAGATGTGAAAATATCTTCGTAAATTAGACGTTCACTAATTAACACTGCATCTTCAAAATTGTATCCTTCCCACGGCATATAGGCAACTAAAATATTTCTACCTAGAGCTGACTCCCCCCTAGCAGTTGCTGCCCCATCTGCTATGATTTCTCCGCTTTTCAACAATTCCCCTGGCAAAACCATGGTTTTTTGGTGGATACAGGTGTTATTGTTGGAACGCTCATATATTTTTAATTCACTTTGTTTAGTAAGCAAATTTAATTTGTGGCCTTCCGCTTTTTGAATAAAAGAGAGTTCAATTCTATTACCATCAATATATCGAATTTTTCCTTCCTGTCTAGATAGAACTATACTTCCTGAATCTGAAGCTACTTAACTTTCTAGCCCGGTTCCTACAATGCATCTCTCGGGCTTAACCAGCGGAACCGCCTGACGTTGCATAGTGGAACCCATTAAAGCGCGGTTTGCATCATTATGTTCAATGAATGGAATGAGAGAAGCTCCAATTGAGAAATGATGGAGGGGATGAATACTTCGAAAATCAACTTGTTCCCAAAGAACGCTGAGAAACTCCTGTTGATGCCGAACGGGTATAAGTTCCCTTTCCGAAGCTCTCCATTCGGATATTAACAAATTTTCCGTTGCTACTCGGTAACAATCGTCTTCAGCAGGAGATAAATTGACTAACTGCTCCTCCTCGGACGCTTCCGCCATTTTGAGATAGGGACTCTGCAAAGATCCCGAATTACTAACTCTTGCTTGAATAGCTAATGCGGAAACCAGGCCAGCATTCATGCCTTCTGATGTTTCAATTGGGCAGATGCGACCATAATGACTAAAATGAATATCTCTAGCTTGAAAACTGGCGGTTCGACGTGTTAACCCACCGGGACCTACAGAACTTAATCTTCGTTTATGAACCATTTCTGATAATGGGTTTGTTTGGTCTAAAAATTGGGATAGGGGATGTGAACCAGAAAACTCTTTGAAAGCTGCTATTACTGGTGCCGGCGTTACCAACCCTCGGGGAGTTATTGTGCGTTTGCGTCTAACGACTCTGGATAAATTTTATCGAATCAAATTCTCCAAACGGTTTGGAGCTAATTTCAATTGTTCTTGAAGCAAATCCGCTACGGATCGGACACGTCGGTTTTTTAAGTGATCTATATCATCAAGTTTTCCCCTTCCGTAGCTTATTTCTACTGAGTAATCCGCAGCTGCTAATATGTCTTGAGGAAGCAAAAAGTACTCTGTTTCGGGTACATCCAAAGTTAACTTGATGTTCAGGTTTCGTCGGCCGATTCGTCCTAATTCGCATCTAGGCTGAAAAAATCTCTTTTATAACTCCTTTAACATGGATTCTGAAAATGACACATCTGCATCTGTGGCAGAGTATGGGTGTTTGTAAAGCTCTACTATAGCATCTTCGGTTGATCCAAGAATTTCTTTTTGCTTTTTCAACATATTCGAAAAAATTTTTGGGTAACGGACATTTTGTAGAATATCTTTCTTGTTTAACCCCATGGCTAGTAAGAGAATTAAAATGGATATTTTTTTCTTTTTGCTAATACGAACCCATATTTTCTCCTTCCTATCCATCTCTGGTTTAAATCTCCCTCCCCAATCCGAAATTACAGTGCTAGTATACACAGGAATTCCTTTCTGATCTGACTCCCGATTGTAGTAAATACCAGGACTTCTCAATATTTGATTAACCAAAACTCTAGCAATTCCATTAATAACGAACGTTCCTTGAGAATTCATCCAAGGAATAGACCCAAGCCGCACATCTTCTTCTTGTACTACTTGATCTTTGTTATGAATTAATTAAGCTGGTACATATGGATCGGCAGAATACGTAATGCATTGATACGTGGCATCTTTCTCTTCGATTGAAGGTTCTGCCAATTTGTATTGTTTACTAATGAATCAGAATTCGACTTCCTTATCTGTATCTTCAATTTTTGGAAAATTTCCGAGTTCCTCAAGCAATCTTTCATGAATGAACCGACTAAATCCTTCAAACTGAATTCGTGCAAATTCTGGTAGTACGGACATACCCTCCATCTCCTCCTAATGAGGTGATATATCTAGACCTATCTTTGAATTTTAAAATTGAAATTTCTGTACTTTGCCTCTCTCTCACGAAACGCTGAGTTAAACCGCAAAATTTTTTCTGTTTTTCTAGATATGCATATAGATAAATATATGTATATAGAGGTATAAAATATGTTAGAGGTATAAATAATAAAATAAAAACTAAAAATATAAAAATATCTAGGATCGACTGACAGATTTTTTGTAATTATATCACATCAGTATTATTGAGTGACAAGAAAATAGAAAAAAACAGGCAGATATTTTTCTCTATTTTTTTTTCTAAAAAAAAAAGGAACAAAATTTTACTAATCCTAGCTTTCTCTATCGTTATAAAATACTTTTTATTAAGGATCGTTGACTTCGTAGTATTTACTAGTTACAATCCAACTAAGTCAAATTTTGGGATTGTAGTTCAAGTGGTTAGAGCACCGCCCTGTCAAGGCGGAAGTTGCGGGTTCGAGGCCCGTCAATCCCGATATCAGAAACCATGAACGACAAAAATTCTCGGAGTTTTTTCTCTTTTTTTTTTTGGGCTACTGCCGAACGAAATTACGTTGTACTCGAACTTGTGTTTTGTCATTTAATTTTAAATGGGTCGAGCTGGATTCGAACCAGCGTAGGCTCCGCCAGCGGATTTACAGTCCGTCCCCATTAACCGCTCGGGCATCGACCCTTAAATTGAAGAAAAGAAAAAGTTTCTTTTCATTTATTGAAAAGAAATAAATGAAAAGAGGATTCTCATTTGATTCATCCACGTCTTTTAATTTAATAAGTTTGGTTTAATTATTGTTCATTGGCTGATTTGTTGAGGAAATAGAAATAGGTTTCTTAATTGTATCAAGATTGCATCAATAAGTTCTTGGGATTTGAATACCCCCAGGGGAATTCGAATCCCCGTCGCCTCTGTGAAAGAGAGGTGTCCTAGGCCTCTAGACGATGGGGGCCATAATACCTGTTAAAATCATAGATTATTTTTCCTCAACTTGTCAATCTGGAAAGATTAAATTAAAATTAAATTAAAAACTATTCAAAGAAATTTTGAACATGTCTTTTTGGGAAATTACAGCAGGTAAACTATTCATTGAAAACTCTGAATCAGAAGCAAAAACAGAGGAAGGATACCTTTTCTAGAATTGAAAAATAGATATTTCCGAGATCTAATTATATGATATATTATGTAATCAATATTGGAAACGTGACTCCATTTTTTTTTGCTAATCAAAAATGTTTCATTCGGTCAACCCGACTAACAACAAAGAGATGGTTCACAACAAAACCCGAGAGTTATTCTTGCCCGCCGAGAACACTCAAATTATTCCCCAGTCAATTGATGATTTGAACTACCGATATGGAAGTAAACATTGCCGCGTTTGTAGCCACCGCACTTTTCATCCTAATTCCAACAGCTTTTCTGCTTATCCTTTACATTCAGACGGCCGCTCAGAAAAATGATTAATTGTTAATTAATTTAATTACTAATTTAATATTAAATTTTTGTATACAAGAACAACTAGGAAAAAATGAAAAGAGGTTAATTTTTTTTTTTCATTTTCTTAAAGGTTTTTTTGTTCAGATTGTGCATTATGACTAAAATTGCCAAGAATTGATAGATCAAAAACTGATCTATCAATTTCTAATTTTCATTGAATTGATTTTTTTTATGGAGATGGGTTCCGCCCAACTCGGGACGAAAATCCATACTATTTTTTTTTTTTTTAATTATATCTCTGGATAAAAAAGGTATGAACTTTTATCAAAATCAAACGGAATACTCAAAACAAATTTTGACCGAATGAAATTATAGCCCCAGACAAACAAAGTATTTGCAATTTAACTCAACAATGAAGCTACTGGGATGGGGTGATAAAAATGTCTACTTGTGCATTTCTTTCAGAGGCGTATCGTCTGAATGTTACTTTGATAACTCATTAATCACTTGTTTCGCCTCACAACCCACTTCTCCCCCGAACTACAAGCGAAAGGGAAAATGTAAAAATTACCGTCAGGGCAGCCCAAGCCATCGTCACTAAGTCCGTAGTTATAACTCTTATCCTTTCACTTTTTACTGTTTACTCATAATTAACTATTAACTACTAAATATTAACTAGTGTTACACCTAAAATGTAGCTCAACCCTTTTTTTTTTTTAGGTTAAAAAAAAAATCAGGATTAGATAGCTTTTTTACGAGATCCTTTTTTTATAGGATACTATCCCAATGACAAAAAAGAATGAGTAGATAGAGACCCAGGACTGCCCATTTTAGTTTTTTTTTTTCAATGTTACTGATTGGTTTCTTAGACTTTGTAAAAATTGTTGATTATTACTTTCAATTCATTAAGTAGTGATATACTTAATCGGGATTGTTGATGCGTGACCCATCGAGATACATGAAAAGGGACAGGCTATAAAAAAATATAGAGCAATTCAACCTGTATCCGATTCCGTCGCAATAAATAATCCCAGAAAAAAAATATTCATTCACTAAATTTTTTTTTTCCAGGCGACACCCAGATTCGAACTGGGGAATTAAGGATTTGCAGTCCTCCGTCTTACCACTTGACTATATCGCCTTGTGCTTTGTTTGCTAACCTGGCAGACTTTTCCTGCTCCAAAATGTTCGGCAGCAAGTAACTTGTTAATTTTCTCACTGATTAATATATGCAATTTTTTGTCAAAATATATTGACACAGTTATCTCCCTGTGAAGTTTCATAAAAAATTTTGAATTATGAAAAAACTTGAGACTCTCTCTATAGAAAAAAAAAAATAGAAAGATTTTTTTACACGCCCATCTATCTAACTGAGATAAAACCTCTTTGTTGTTGTCCTTGAGGTAGGCGGATAGCGGGAATCGAACCCGCGTCATCTCCTTGGCAAGGAGACATTTTACCATTCAACTATATCCGCACAATCTGTTACTCCATTTTACGTATAAATTTGTGCCTCTTTCTAACCTAATGAAACTATTTTTATACCAAATATGATAGATAAAAAAAAGCTCATTCAACTTTTCTTTTCAATATCAATTTAAAATTTAAATTGATTTCTGTATTGCAATTTCTTCTATCTCTGACAGAAAAAATCTGTTTTTTTTTTCTGACATTTGTCGTCCCCACTCGTAACGATACGTTACGAGAGGAGGAACCAAAAAAAATGGCAGAGCAGATTTTTAAGAAATGAAAGAATTGAGTATACCTACTGAAAAAACTAATCCAATCCATAATGAGGCCCCTGAAAAAACGATATTTTTACTGCTGGACCATCCCCCGGGAGATGCAAATGCAACAGGCACGCCAACAACCAGTAGGAATGAAGTAGCAATTAATGCAAATAAAGCAAATTGAAAAGCAATAGTCATAGTTTTTCCTTCCGTCTAAGGAATTGCTTGTCTGTACCACCTGATTCTCATCCAAAAGAGCTTTTAGTTTTAGAAGGTTTGCTTTTGATAGACGCAAACGTATATTTAGGACACCAACTTTTCAAAATTAGAATACTCAGACTTATAATAAAGTTAGCTCAACCCCGCTATTTAAGACGTTTCAATGAGTACGTAATACTATTTTTGTTTACTCCGCTTCTTTTCCTTTCTGACAATGGTGACTAAAAACTTATCTATCTATCTATAGATACATAGATCTTGAGATTAAAAACTTTCCCATTCAATCATTTGGGAGACAGGGTTCATATTTATTATACAAATAAAAAAAAAAAGAGGGATTGTCTATTCGGGAGAGATGGTCGAGTGGTTTAAGGCTCCAGTCTTGAAAACTGGCATGGCACTGAGATGTCATCGAGGGTTCGAATCCCTCTCTCTCCTAATATGAATTTTTGTAGCAAATAAAGAAAAACAGCAAGAATTTTAACAGGGCCAGCAGCAAGGAACTTTTTCCAGCTCTATAAAAAAATTAACAGGTTTATTACTGGATATAATAAAACGAAATCTACCTATCTAGTTGCATAGATAGATAGATAGATTTTGTGTGAATTAAACTTTTATGTGAATAAACAATGAACACGTGAAGTGAAAGGCGGGAGTCACTAGTTACTTACTTACTAGTATAGTGAATAAATTATTGTTTAGTTATTTCTCCTTATACCATCATTGTTTCAGCACATTATCTTAATTCTAAATTAATTAACTTAATTCTAAATTAATTAAGCTTAATTCTAAACTAATTAAGGGGTGTCATAGAAAGAACAGGTTCAGTATCACGGTCAATTCCTTTTTCAAACCCAGCCGCGGCTGCCCGAGCTCTACCTGCGTGCCAAAGATGACCTACAAAAAAGAAAAATCCTAGAACAAAATGGGAAGTTGCTAACCAACTCCGAGGAGATACGTAGTTCACAGCATTGATCTCGGTAGCTACCCCACCTACGGAGTTTAGAGATCCCAAAGGTGCATGAGTCATATATTCTGCAGATCGTCTCTCCTGCCATGGTTGTATATCCTTTTTCAACTTACCAAGATCTAAACCATTTGGACCTCTTAAAGGCTCTAACCAAGGAGCACGAAGGTCCCAAAAGCGCATAGTTTCGCCTCCAAAAATGATTTCTCCGGTGGGAGAACGCATTAGATATTTACCTAAACCAGTAGGTCCTTGGGCAGAACCTATGTTGGCACCAAGACGCTGGTCTCTGACCAAAAAAGTAAAAGCTTGAGCTTGAGAAGCTTCTGGTCCAGTGGGACCATAAAATTCACTGGGATATGCTGTGTTGTTGAACCAGACGAAGCAGCAAGCAGTGAAACCAAATATTGAAAGAGCTCCCAAACTATAGGATAAGTAAGCCTCGCCGGACCACACGAAAGCTCGACGAGCCCAGGCAAACGGTTTTGTTAATATGTGCCAAATTCCCCCGAAAATACAAATAGACCCCAGCCAAACATGTCCCCCAATAATATCTTCTAGATTATCCACACTTGCAATCCATCCCTCTCCGCCAAACGGAGATTTCAGTAGATAACCAAAAATAACGTTGGGGCTTAGGGTAAGATTTGTAATCTCTCTCACATCTCCACCACCGGGCGCCCATGTGTCATACAATCCTCCAAAGTAGAGCGCTTTGAACACCAATAGAAAGGCGCCGAGACCTAATAATATTAAATGAATACCAAGAATGGTGGTCATCTTATTTTTATCTTTCCAAGTGTAACCAAAAAAAGGAAAAGATTCTTCAAGAGTTTCGGGTCCGATCAAGGCATGATATATACCTCCAAATCCCAAAACTGCGGAAGAAATCAAATGGAGAACTCCGGAAACAAAATAGGGAAAGGTATCTGCTACTTCCCCGCCAGGACCCACCCCCCAACCCAGAGTAGCCAGATGGGGAAGAAGAATTAGTCCCTGTTCATACATGGGCTTCTCCGATACAAAGTGAGCTACTTCAAATAAATTCATAGCTCCAGCCCAAAAGACAATCAAGCCGGCATGAGCTACATGAGCGCCAAGCAATTTACCAGACAGATTAATTAACCGGGCGTTCCCTGCCCACCAGGCAAAACCTGTGGTTTCCTGATCGCGACCACCTAGCGATAGGGTTCCATTAAAGAGCGTTTCCACGGGGTAAAACCTCCTCGGGGAATACAAGGTTTTCATGAGGCTGATCCTGAGCTGCCATCCAGGCACGGATCCCTTCATTTAATAAAATATTTTTTGTGTAAAAAGTCTCGAACTCAGGATCTTCTGCTGCACGAATTTCTTGAGATACAAAGTCATACGCGCGTAAGTTTAGGGCGAGACCAACCACCCCGATAGCACTCATCCATAAACCTGTCACTGGCACGAATAACATGAAGAAGTGTAACCAACGTTTGTTAGAGAAGGCAACACCAAATATTTGGGACCAGAAACGATTTGCAGTTACCATCGAATAAGTCTCTTCAGACTGAGTTGGATTGAACGCCCTAAAGGTGTTTGCGCCATCACCGTCTTCAAATAGAGTATTTTCAACTGTAGCACCGTGAATAGCACATAGAAGAGCAGCACCAAGAACCCCAGCAACTCCCATCATGTGAAATGGGTTCAGCGTCCAATTATGAAAACCCTGAAAAAACAGAATAAACCGGAAGATAGCTGCTACGCCAAAACTGGGTGCAAAGAACCAACCGGATTGTCCTAAAGGATAAATTAAGAATACAGAGACAAAAACTGCAATTGGGGCAGAAAATGCAATTGCGTTATAGGGACGTAGTTGCACAGATCTAGCCAGTTCGAATTGACGTAACATAAAACCTATCAAAGCGAAAGAACCATGAAGAGCAACAAAAGTCCATAAACCTCCTAATTGGCACCAACGTGTAAAGTCCCCCTGTGCTTCAGGACCCCATAACAGAAGCAGAGAGTGAGCCAAGCTATTAGCGGGAGTGGATACCGCGGCAGTCAAGAAATTGCATCCCTCTAAGTAAGAACTAGCTAACCCGTGAGTGTACCACGAAGTTACGAAGGTCGTACCTGTAAACCACCCGCCCAAAGCAAAGTAAGCAGTGGGAAAAAGTAGTAGGCCAGACCAACCCACAAAAACAAAACGATCTCTTCTAAGCCAGTCATCCATACTATCAAATAAATCTTTCGGTTCTTTGGAAGATTTTCCAATGGCTATTGTCATTTTTATTCCCTCATTAAACAAACTACTCAAAACACTTCTAGGTTCCCCATTTTCTTTTTTCCTTATTGCAATAGCTATATCGAATAGGAAATTGCTGGACCGTTGGTTTAAAAGTCATCTTGCCAGACTTTGAGAATTTCATTCTCAAATTTTTATTTTTTCACTTCTTTTTTTTTTTTATTTCCCTACCTTCCGTTCTGATATGTTAATCTTACTTATCTTTGATACGATCCCTGTTGTTACGTCATATATTTCTTTGATAAGTGGGTTAATCCCCCCTTTTCTTCTAGAACTTTTTAAACATTTTAACACATCAATGAACCCGACCCAACAAAAATAAAATTGTCTTCAATAATTTACGAGGGATTTAGTAGTTTGTCATAGTGAGATGGCGGTATGAAAATACATGAAATATGTATCCTTATGATACTTATCATGGTTTATTGCTAGTATAAGTAATATTGTGGTGATATTTTTTTTTTCTAACTCTATCTGTATGTAGTTAGAAACGTATATCGATCTATCTTTCTTGTATAGATAGATATTAGTAGTAGGGATTTACGTTTGATTCTCGAGGTAAGGATAACCAAAATGTTCCCAGTATAATAAATTATATCCAATTAATTCTACAGTATTTTATTGAAAGAGATTACATCACGTACTTTTTGTAAAAAAACCAAAATTTTGAGAAAATAAAAAGTTACGATAAATTTTCAAAAATAGAAATTTTTTTTTTAAGAAAAAAAAAAAAAAAGACTGCGACAATCTCACTCAGTACAGTCTACAAAAAGGAGACTATGAGATACCCAGATTTTGCACAACTATTTAATTTAATAAGCCCCTTGTCGGATTTGAACCGACGACTTACGCCTTACCATGGCGTTACTCTACCGCTGAGTTAAAAGGGCTTACCCATGTTCGAAGAACTTAGACCAATGAGGAAGGTGAGGGGGAGGGTGCTAGATCCTTGACAAATCTGGCACCAAAGCATAATAGAAAAACCGAATACTTTCAACCCTCGAAAAAAAATACAACCCTCAAAAAAAAATACGGAGAAACTGAGTAAATAATTGGTCATTGACTTTGCGGAGACGGGATTTGAACCCGTGACCTCAAGGTTATGAGCCTCGCGAGCTACCAAACTGCTCTACCCCGCGTAGTTAATGTCTTCAATGTAATTATTATACATCCCTTGAATAATTACATTGAACCTAATTGGTAGAAAGGATTGAGATTGAATCAAGTTTTTGTATCGAAGTATTCTATAAATAGAATACTTTGTTTGAATTGTGAAGCAAACAAATGAGAAAACAAAGTATTTTTTTTTTACCAACTTGACTTTAATACTCCGGGCAAAACACAGGTGTGTGCCATTTCACGGAGTATGTGTCTGGAGAAACCAAAGTCTCGATAATTAGATCTGGGTCGTCCGGTTAGGGAGCACCGGTTACGGAGACGAGTAGGTGCACTATTCCGTGGTAAATATTGTAATTTTTCTGATATAATTAATTTTTCTTCGATCCGTAAACTATTTTTGAGCTGTCGTTTCAAGGACTGGCGAACAACATCATATTTTTTCACTAATTTTTTTTTCTTTTTTTCCTTCTCAATCAGACTTTTTTTTGCCATAATTAACGAGTCAGTAAGCAAAATTGTATGATAACTATGAACAAATGGAACTTACAATCAAAATGGTTATTTACTAAGAAATTTTAGAAACATTTTTCTTTATGTTTGTTAGTAGGTAAATAGGAAATAACTAGTTGATATCCCGAATGTGAGAAAAAATGATAAAGATGATCTCAACACGAGAGTAGGTAATTAAGTAGTTGTACAAAAAGAATTAGCCAAATTTACCTGATGTAGATGCTATTAGAAAAGCTGCATAGGTAAATACATAACCCACGGAGAAGTGAGCTAATCCAACTAATCGTGCTTGAACGATGGAAAGGGCAACTGGCTTATCTCTCCACCGTATAACGTTTGCTAGAGGCGTTCGTTCGTGAGCCCAAGCTAAAGTTTCAATGAGTTCTTGCCAGTAACCGCGCCACGAAATTAGAAACATAAACCCGGTAGCCCACACAAGATGCCCAAATAAAAACATCCATGCCCATACAGATAAACTGTTCATACCAAAGGGATTATAACCATTAATAAGCTGCGAGGAATTCAGCCATAAATAATCTCTCAACCATCCCATTAGATACGTGGAAGATTCGTTGAATTGAGCAGCATTGCCCTGCCACAAAGTAATGTGCTTCCAATGCCAGTAGAAGGTGACCCATCCAATAGTGTTCAGCATCCAGAAAACAGCTAAGTAGAAAGCATCCCAAGCGGAAATGTCACAGGTTCCGCCTCGTCCGGGACCATCGCAAGGAAAACTGTAACCAAATTCTTTTTTATCTGGCATCAATTTGGATCCGCGCGCATCTAATGCACCTTTCACCAGAATTAATGTAGTTGTGTGTAAACCCAAAGCAATGGCGTGGTGAACTAGAAAATCTCCAGGACCAATCGTTAAAAATAATGAATTGCTATTACTGTTAACAGCGTCTAACCAACCAGGTAACCACAAGCCCTGACCGGCATTACTTGCTGGACTATCTGCTGAAGATAAGAGCACGTCAAAACCATACAACGTTTTACCGTGAGCAGATTGAATCCATTGAGCAAATACAGGTTCAATTAAAATTTGTTTTTCTGGAGTTCCAAAGGCCAACATCACGTCATTGTGAACATAAAGACCTAATGTATGAAAACCCAAAAATAAGCTAGCCCAACTTAAATGAGATATTATTGCTTCTTTGTGCTCCAACATTCTAGCTAAAACATTATCTCTATTTTGTTCAGGATCGTAATCTCTTAGAAAGAAGATGGCTCCGTGCGCGAAAGCTCCTGCCATAATAAAACCAGCAATGTATTGGTGATGTGTATATAATGCGGCTTGGGTGGTATAATCCTGAGCTAGGAAAGCATAAGCGGGTAGAGAATACATATGTTGCGCAACGAGGGAGGTGATGACTCCCAAAGCAGCTAAAGCAAGTCCCAATTGAAAGTGGAGAGAATTATTCACTGTATCGTAAAGTCCCTTGTGTCCACGGCCCAATCTGCCTCCTGGGGGAATATGAGCATCCAGAATTTCTTTCATACTGTGTCCAATACCAAAATTAGTTCGGTACATATGGCCGGCAATTATAAACACAACGGCTATTGCCAGGTGGTGATGAGCTATATCAGTTAGCCACAAACTCTGAGTCTGCGGGTGGAACCCTCCCAAAAAAGTTAGAATAGCTGTTCCCGCTCCTTGAGTGCTATTAAATAAATGAGTATTAGAGTCGGGATTTTGTGCGTAAACGCTCCACTGACCTGAAAAAAATGGCCCCAATCCTTGAGGATGTGGAGCAATAGTTAATAAGTCGTTCCACCTTACATGTCCGCCCCTCGCTTCAGGAATAGCTACGTGAACCAAATGACCTGTCCAAGCTAAAGAACTCACTCCAAATAATCCTGAGAGGTGATGATTAAGCCGAGATTCAGCATTTTTGAACCAAGAAATGTTTGGTTTCCATTTGGGTTGTAGATGTAACCAGCTAGCTACTAAAAACAAAGCAGAAATAGCTAGTAGAAAAATCGAACCGGTATAAAGATCTTGATTATTGCGTAGACCAATGGTGTACCACCATTGATATACACCGGAATAAGCAATATTGACTGGCCCCACAGCCCCCCCTCGGGTATAGGCTTCGACCGCCGGTTGACCAAAATGGGGATCCCAAATGGCATGAGCAATGGGTCTCACATGTAATGGATCCTGTACCCATGTTTCAAAGTTGCCCTGCCAAGCTACGTGGAATAAATTTCCAGAGGTCCATAGAAAGATGATAGCTAACTGACCGAAGTGAGATGCAAATATTTTTTGGTAAAGACGTTCTTCGGTAGTATCGTCATGACTCTCAAAATCATGCGCAGTGGCTATACCGAACCAGATACGACGAGTAGTTGGGTCTTGGGATAGACCCTGGCTGAACTTTGGAAATCTTGATGCCATAATGTTTCTCAAATCCTCCTAGCCATATTATCCCACTGCAATGATTCTCGCCAGGAAGAACGCCCAAGTTGTAGCTATTCCACCTAGAAGGTAATGAGTTACTCCCACGGCACGTCCCTGTATAATACTCAGGGCTCTGGGTTGGGTAACAGGAGCAACTTTCAATTTATTATGAGCCCAAACTATAGATTCAATAAGTTCCTGCCAATAACCACGCCCACTGAATAGAAACATTAGACTAAAAGCCCAGACAAAATGAGCCCCTAAAAATAAAAGGCCATATGCAGATAATGAAGAACCATATGATTGAATGACTTGAGAAGCTTGTGCCCACAAAAAATCTCGCAGCCATCCATTAATTGTTGTTGAACTTTGGGCAAAGTTTCCCCCAGTGATATGATTTACTGTTCCCTGTTCGCTTATACTTCCCCATACATCCGATTGCATTTTCCAACTAAAGTGAAATATGACTACTGAAATGGAGTTGTACATCCAAAAAAGACCCAAGAAAACATGATCCCAAGCAGATACCTGGCAGGTGCCCCCTCTCCCCGGACCGTCGCAGGGAAAGCGAAAACCAAGATTTGCTTTGTCGGGTATTAATCGGGAACTGCGTGCAAATAAAACGCCTTTCAATAATATTAGTACCGTAACATGAATTGTAAATGCGTGGATGTGATGCACCAAAAAATCTGCAGTACCTAACGGAATCGGAGCTAAAGCCACCTTACCGGCTACTGCTACTAAGTTGCTACCACCCCAGGTTAAGCTGGTGCTTGTTGCTGTGTTAGGTGCAGTCAATCCGGGAGCCAAGGCGTGGGTATTCTGGATCCACTGGGCAAATATTGGTTGCAATTGAATCGAAGTATCCGAAAACATATCTTGGGGACGCCCTAAAGCACTCATAGTATCGTTGTGGATGTATAGACCGAAACTATGAAAACCAAGAAAAATACAGACCCAATTGAGGTGTGAAATTATTGCATCACGATGACGAATAACACGATCTAATAAATTGTTGTATTGAGTAGTTGGATCGTAATCCCTTACCATAAAAATAGCCGCATGTGCAGCTGCCCCAACTACTAAGAAACCTCCTATCCACATGTGATGTGTAAACAAAGAAAGTTGCGTAGCATAGTCGGTGGCTAGATAGGGATACGGAGGCATGGCATACATGTGATGAGAAACAATAATTGTTAGGGATCCCAAAAGAGCGAGATTTATAGCTAATTGAGCATGCCATGAAGTAGTTAAAATTTCATAAATACCCTTATGCCCCTCACCGGTGAAAGGCCCTTTATGAGCTTCCAGTATTTCTTTTGTGCTATGCCCAATACCCCAATTTGTTCTGTACATATGACCAGCTACTAGGAAGAGGACCGCAATAGCCAAGTGGTGGTGTGCGGTATCAGTCAACCACAAACCTCCTGTAACCGGGTTCAATCCACCGCGGAAAGTCAAGAAATCCGAGTATTCTGACCAGTTCAGAGTAAAAAATGGGATTAATCCTTTTGCAAAACTTGGATAAATCTTCGCTAAAAGGTCGCTATCAAGAATTAGTTCGTGGGGAAGGGGTATTTCCTTGGGGTCAACGCCTGCGTCTAATAACTGATTGATGGGGAGTGAAACATGTATTTGATGTCCCGCCCATCCTAGAGATCCCAATCCCAACAGACCGGCCAAGTGATGATTCAACATGGATTCAACGTTTTGGAACCAAGCCAATTTTGGAGCAGCCTTGTGGTAGTGAAACCAACCGGCAAAAAACATTAATCCGGCAAAAACTAAAGCACCCACGGCCGTGCAATAAAGTTGTAACTCACTAGTTATTCCGGAAGCTCGCCAGAGTTGGAAGAATCCGGACGTTATTTGTACGCCCTGAAATCCCCCGCCCACATCTCCATTAAGTATTTCCTGGCCTACTATTGGCCACACGACTTGGGCACTGGGTTTCACATGGGTGGGATCATTCAGCCATGCTTCATAGTTGGAAAAACGGGCTCCATGAAAGTACATGCCGCTCAACCAAATAAAAATAATAGCCAGTTGACCGAAATGAGCACTGAATATTTTACGGGATATATCCTCTAAATCATTGGTATGACTATCAAAATCATGAGCATCAGCATGTAGGTTCCAAATCCATGTAGTGGTACTGGGACCCTTAGCCAAATTTCTTGCAAAATGGCCAGGCTGAGCCCATCTTTCAAAAGAGGTTTTCACTGGATCCTTCTCCACCATAATTTTGACTTCTGGTTCCGGCGAACGAATGGTCATCGGGACTCTCCTCTCTTCGGGCAGGGAATAGCAACAACCTACCAACAGAAGATACAAAACTTCTAAGAATTAGCATGCAATAGCAATAATTTAATAAGTTATTATCTCCCCCTTCCAAATTTGAAATTTGAACAGCTGTGATAAAGTTATAAGGGATAAGCTTTTGGTGGTATTATTACACGATTTAGCAGTGCCTAATGGACTTGCAAAAACTAATTGCCCTTTGGCAAGGGGAAGGGGGAGATAATTTGCTGTCTGAGAAGCGATATTTTTTTTTTTACTTTTACCTCATAACTTTCTTTTTCATACCTTTTTTTATTTTGCTCTTCTACCTATTTGACTAATAAAACGGAAAAGAACGTCCCGTAATTTTTAGCCGATTCTGTGCTTCAACGTAATTATCGGGGGAAAGTGCTATTGCTTGTTTCCAATACTCAGCAGCCTGATCAAACCAAGCTTCTGAAATTTCTAAATCTCCTTGCTGAATGGCCTGTTCTCCTCGACCAGGATGGATGATTGCTTAGTAATCTCCTCCTTTAGAACCGAACTTGGGGGTTTCCCATCCCATACGGCTCATATGAATGCGCCTCTGACTTATCGTCTTTTAACCGGATTACTCCCAAAATTTTGGAAAAACGGGAATATGGGGATTAAAAATAGTCAGGTTTTTGATCTTATTCGTTCCGAATGAAACCTTTTCCGTACTCACAGATTTGGAAGAAGGAATAACAAAATTGTTCATCCCCTCCCCGTAGCTAACTATCCTATCTCAATAAGAAGGAATTCTTAAATTTGTAAAAGTCTTTCCTTTGGGATTTGATACTACGCCGTGTCTCACTATTCTATTTTATTTAGTGTTTTGTTTTCCCAACTGTCTCTGCTACAGAAACGAATTGCATAAATTTTTTGATGAGCCAGTCTCATTGTATCGATCCAAATTTTCAACGAGAAATCCTTACGACGCTGTATTGTTCTAATTAATCAATTATCCATAGGACAGTTAGGCCATTTAACTCCTTCAAACCTGGATTGCTTTAAAGGGGATTAAATCCCGCAGCTCATAGCAATTTGCATTTTAGAAATATGCTTGGGGTAAGCCTTTCTCGTTGGTTGAGTGGTTATGAACCACAGAATCCAGAGGTCTAGATAGTCGCACGTGGTGACAGATCACAGCCATATTATTAAAAGCTTGTGGCAAAAAAGAATTGCGCTCAAGTGCTTGAAAGTAATATTCCAAAGCTTTTGCATGTTTCCCGTTACTGGTATGAATAAGACCTATATTATGAAGTATGTAACTTCGATCGTAAGAATCAATCTCTAAACGCATGGCTTTGTAGTAACTTCGTGAAGCTTCTGCATATTCTCCTTCCGATTGGGCCGACATCCGTTACGGTTGCTTATGCAAAAAAGCCCCGCTTCAAAACCGCACGTGAAACTTTCGTATCATACGGCTCCTCCCGCCTGATTAACAGGGAAGTAATTTAGTATCATTACTTCTGTTCCTGAAAAAAAAAAACTAGGCGGGGATTAGTATATTAATCAACTAGTGTCTAATCACCCTTCTTGCAAAGAGTCTTTTTTTACCTTTACCGGGTTCATTTAATTATGTTATTAACAATCAATATATTACTGGTAACAACAATAGACTCTCTGGCAATTTCTTCGTTCCCAACGCTTTGTTTTTATCAAAGGGGTTATTCGCCCCGGCAATCTCCGGTGATCCAAAGAGTATCCAAAACACAAACGGGATGGCTGTTTGTTACTCCAATCGCAATTAGTCGTTATGACGACTCCAGGATTTTCGAAAACTTATAATGTTTGTCGAAGTGATAGATTGACGAAGACTTTGTGTTGCCAATTTCTCTATGTGGTGTCTGCCCCTTCATACACTTATTCCTAATATTTTCACGTATTTCGTATCAATTAATAGGGTTAACCCCTTGCTTGCTTGATAATCAAATCCATAAAAAGTGGGAGCCGTAGCTTGCGGGGATGCATCAGTCGTGGATACGCGACCGAAGGATTTTTTTTTTTTTTGATAGTCAAAAAACACCTTTACCAAATGTGGGTTTGCCGAAGTGGTAGTTTTTTCAACTAGACTACTTCCATTTTCGAATCGCACCATCCCTGTAGTATATAGAAGCTTCCCTTTCTCTTTTAGTAGTAGGTAAAATTCGTGTCAAAATATCCGCTAAGATTGTGAAAGTTTTATCAATAAAATTATCATTTCTCTGCGATCTAGGCATAATTGCAATTAACTCCTTGTTTTTATCTCATAATTTCACTTATTACTAGTTTACTAATTGAAATTACGAAGAGAAAAAGGAGGTCTATTTGGACCACAAGTTAGAGAGAAAATTGGTTGAATGACAAATTGTGTCGGAAAATTAGTTCACGTTGCATTTTTATATCAAAGGGTAAATATTCGCACACAATCGGTACTTCCGAATGGATACTTACAAATCACTTGTCATTTCACCGATTAAACTCCTAAAATAAATTTTAACACTGAAACGAAACACCTTTTAGGAAAGGTGGCCGAGCGGTTTAAGGCGTAGCACCGGAAATGCTACGTAGATTCCTAGCTACCGAGGGTTCGAATCCCTCCCTTTCCTATCGATATTCTAAGAATTTCTGGATATCCTTTAATTTTTCCTTCCAAATCAAAATTTAGTTAAATGACTCTTTTTCAGAAAATAGATTCAGAGTAGAAAATTTAATCTGTTTTGAAAAAAAAAAGTCTTCAAATTTTATCCCTTACTGAAAAATTAAAACAAAAATATTAGGTGGAACAAAAATATCAGGTGGAACAAAAATCTTTTATTTTAAAGTAATCTGTTTTTGAATTCGTACCATTCCAAATTCTTTGCCGGGTATTTTTACAACTCCTAATGAAAGTCTGTATTTTATTTAGCTTGTTAAGCTTTTCGGGAATAATATTCAACAACTAATAATTCATTTAGATTTAAATCGACAGATTCTCGGTTAGCCATATGATTCACCAACCCCGCAGGCTCGCCGGTTTCCAATAGAGACAGAGTAAGATGATCCGGTATTTTGTGACCTCCAAAAGAATCCCTTTTCGCGGCATTGTAGGAAGTCGGTCGATTTCGAATAGTAATAATATCGGTAGGTTTACGTCGATAGCTTGGTATATCCACAATACGGCGGTTTACTAAAATATGTCGATGATTAACCAGTTGTCGGGCAGCGGGAATTGTGGAAACCATACCTAATTGAAAAATGATATTATCCAAACGCATCTCAAGCAATTGCAGAAGGACCTGACCTGTTGAACCCCTAGTTTTTCGAGCAATACGAACATATTTGAGTAATTGGCGTTCTGTTAATCCGTAGTTAAAACGTAATCTCTGTTTGGCTTCCAAACGTATGCAGAATTGAGAAATTTTTTTTGAAGCTGATTGATCGCTAGCAACTTTGAATTCCCCCAAGTTAGACGTCTTATTTTTACCCGCAAGACCTGGCAAATTATTTAGACGACGCATCAATTTCAGACGAGGTCCTCGATAACGAGACGTAACAACTCCTTTTCTATAAATTTTCTAAATAAAGGTTTCCCGAGTGGATAAATTATGAGATTGGCATGGAGATATTATCCATTTCTATTCTTAAATAAAAGAAAAAAACTGATATCTGCAAAAATCATAACATAGAGAGAAAAACTGATAAATATCATTTTACTGTGCTAGAAGCAATTGAACAGAGAGATGAAGGAGCAAATGGAAACCCACTACTACTAGTGCATCCATAAATTTGTACCGACTAAGATGTTGATTGTAACATATACATTTACATAAAAAATTTTCATAAAAAGAAACTCAAATGGATTGATATGACAGGTGTCTTGCTTCGAGGAGTGCGTCTATATATACTTATTTTGAAAAAACCTTTTGAAAAACGCATAATTATTAATTGACATTTTTTTTTGACTAAGTGATAAATGAAACTGAAAAAGAGAACCCAATAGAGCAGAGGAAGGGGGAAGGATGTTTAAATATTTGTATATTTGTATATACAAATCCAAATTAGTTTTTTTAATATTTGATAAATTGTGGAGATGAAATGGGATCAATTCAAACAGATTAGTAAATAAAAGTACATCAAAAATTTTCTTATCTTATACAATATTAAATATCTATATTTTACCTTCTGGTTTCTTGGGGCCTAAAGTGGGGATATGGCGAAATGGTAGACGCAGCGGACTCAATCAGATTGAGCCTGGGTATGGAGACGTATCGAGTGGCAACTCCCAGATTCAGGGAAACCTAGGATTATTCAGCAGGCAATCCTGAGCCAAATCTTATACTACCTGATAAATAAAAAAAAAAATTTTGGTCAGGTTAATAGGCGAGATAGGTACAGAGACTCGAAGGGGGTTATTCCAATGAGCGAACTAAGTGAGTAGTTTCTAAAAAACTAAAAAACTGAATATTCAAATATTCAATGTGGTTAAACATATGATATGAAATATGTAACAAAGGTTGAGATTTTGTTAAAAAGAAAAAGTTTTTGGTTTTGCAAACAGCTTCATTGAAAGGAGTGAATCATTCATAAATGATTACCAATATTTTGCTTTATTAATTAATTAATAGACAGTACTAAATAAAATTTTTCTGTTTTAACCTCGTATAGCTAGTTGACACATCTTTATATCACCTGTTTAATAGATCATTTCATTTCGACAAATGTTCATTAGAATGAACTGACAAAGTAGTCACTAATAATTTAATTTTCTCGCGAATGAAGGTAGAGTCCTGTTCTACGCAGCTACTAACAATCTAGTAGCGACGCAAGTTGCAGTAGGAAGAAAATCCGTAGGTTTCGGCCGTGAGGGTTCAACTCCCTCTATCCCCAACCAGACGTTTCAACTATTTCATTTTATTTGAATCCAATTGATAAGTCTGCAATCAAAACTCAGGAAACCATCTCAAGCCCCTTGTTTCAAGCTAGTAATACGTTTTGGAAATCAGCCATTCAGGTAGTTACAAAAATACCTGAGTGGCTAAAAATTTTCCTTGGTTTTTGCTATTATCTTACAGATAACAAAAAAAAAAAAAACAAAAAAAAAATACCTAACCATTTTGCATTTAGAACAGTCGTATCCTTAAATAAGAATACTTTCGCCGGGATAGCTCAGTTGGTAGAGCAGAGGACTGAAAATCCTCGTGTCACCAGTTCAAATCTGGTTCTTGGCAATTCATAAAAAAATAGTTTGAATTGATGGAATAGAAACAGGAACCTCCTAGAAAAAACAAAAGACTATTTGAAAATCAGTAAGTTTCTCAAAAAACTGGGTGATTCATTTGAGGTTCACCAGATAAAATTGCCTCGAGTCAGCAGATGAAGAGTTGATTGGACGGAAGGAAGTTCTAAAACTGAGTTCTTTCCACTTCCATACGATCTAATAAGCATCTTGTAATTCATAGAAATTGGGTACCACATAGTCCTTACGGAGAGGCCAGCCAATCCAGCTTTCAGGCATTAGTATACGTCTAAGATACGGGTGTCCTCGATAAATTATTCCCAACATGTCATAGGATTCACGTTCTTGAAAATCAGCACTTTTCCAAACCCAATAAACCGACGGTATTTGAGGGGTTGTTCGTAAAACAAAAACTTTTACACATAGTTCCTCAGGTTGTTCTGGCTGATCTCGCATCTGAGTTAAGTGATACACACTTACTAAATATCCTCCCGGTGTTGCATCATAAGCACATTGAGATCGTAGATAATTGAATCCATAAGCATATGGGGCGACAGCTATAGACAACCACTCCTCCGACTTAACCTGCAAGATCTCAACACCTCTATAATCGTAACCCAAAGGTCGATGTGAAAACTTGTGTTTGGTTAACCAGGCAGATATTCGACCCTGCTTATCTGGATTGAACTTATCCTTATCAACAGTGTTCATATTGGTTACTACCTCTTCATTTTTTTTTTTTCACTGATTCCATCTGTAAGAGAAATATAAATAGTAATCAATTCAATTTACTAATTGATGTTAATTCATTGTACTCATTTGCAAATTTCTGTAAGTTTTCCAAAAAATTAGTTAGCACCATTTTCGTACCATAACTTTTTATTTCTTTCTTATATTTTTCGGTATTTACAATTGATACAAAACAATGTGGGTGACTTAAATTAGAATATTTCGTTCGGGTAGGGCGGGAATCCCGTTCTTGAAAACTTTCTCGAGCAATTTTCTTGCGAAGTTTTGTTACAGCATCAATGATGGCTTCGGGTTTTGGTGGACAACCCGGCAAATAAATATCAACAGGAATTAATTTATCTACCCCGCGAACGGTACTATAGGAATCTGTACTGAACATACCTCCTGTAATAGTACAAGCTCCCATAGCTATTACATATTTAGGTTCAGGCATTTGTTCGTATAGTCTTACTAGGGATGGAGCCATTTTCATTGTTATGGTACCAGCGGTGACAACTAGGTCCGCTTGTCTAGGACTGGATCTAGGTACTAGACCATACCTGTCGAAATCAAATCGTGAACCAATTAAAGAGGCAAATTCAATAAAGCAACAACTGGTACCATATAGGAGTGGCCATAAACTGGCTAATCTGGACCAGTTTGAAAAATCGCTAATACTAGCTAAAAAAATTGAATTTGAAACATCCCCCTGAAAAGGCAACCGTGCTACCGAGTTAAGAAAATTGTATTCATTTTCATCGTTGATTTTCCTTCTGTTAATTTCACCTAAATGTTCGGAAGTTGAGACCATTCCGATGCTCCTTTTCGCCATGCATAAACCAAACCGACGATTAGTATGAATATGAAAACAATCACTTCGATGAAAGCAAATAAGCCCAATTTTTCAAAAGCTGTCGCCCAGGGATAGAGAAATAGGGTTTCGACATCGGAGACTGTGAAGACTAAAGCAAACATGTAATAACGTATCTGAAATTGGATCCAAGTATCTCCTTTTGGTTCAATACCTGATTCGTAATTTGCTAACTTTTCTGGCCCCTCCTTAGTGGGAGCAACAAATCTGGGAATTGAAAAAGCCAAAAATGGAATAGATATAGAGACTAACAAAAAAATCCAGAAAGGTTCATATTGGTGAAACAAAAACATTCACATACTCCTTTTGTTCCCACAGTCATTGTATCGCTACACTATAACAGGTTTAACACTTAGAATCTTTTTGGAAAAGTAGATTGCAGTTGCAACCTGCTTATATTAGTAATTATTCAGTAGAAAACAAACTATAAAACTAATCCCCTTTTCGCGGTTGAGGGCGGCGAAAGGAGACTACTACCTGCAGACCCAGGACTGTGGTCCTTTAACCAATGTAGTATAAACCTAGAGCTTGATGTACAGCTGACTCCCGCACATAAATCATTTTTAATTTGCTTAACGGATGGGAACCAGCTAAAATTGAACGTTTTAAGGGCCTATTTGCGACTTCTATTTACGCAGGATAGTAGCGAACAGTTTATTTTATATCTATGGGGGCCCGGGGCAACAGGAAAGTCAACATTTGTGCAGCTGCTGGAATATATATTAGGAGATGCAGCATGTGCGTTAGACATCTTAAGGCTGACCAACCGGAATGAAGGCTGTACAGGATAAACTGCTTCTAACATTACCCGACATTCCCCTTAAGGTGAACGACGCTCAATGCTCGATGATAAAAAAACTCGTAACGGGAGACAAGGTAGTTGTCGAAATAAAGAATGGGAGTATCTATGTGGTATCCATAGTAGCCCTACTATTAGTAACGTCTAATACGAAATGGTGTGTGCAGGACCGGACCAGCGGCTTTAGAAGACGTGTTCTTTACGTGCTTACGCCCAAGGCCGTCGCCCAAAGAGACCCCTTTTTACTAAAGAAGCTAAAGGTTGACGCAAGTGGATTAATAAACTGGGCCCTCGATATGCCGGCCGAAAGAGCCCGGATAGGGCAAAGCGTGGAAGCAATCAACGAGCTAAGTGGAGGGGGGCTGGACTCGTCAGGCGTGATGGAATGGCTATTTGCCAAAGTAAAGTATAACCCGGAAAGTGAGATGCCTCTGGGTGCTAAAAAAATTCCGATGCCCGGAGGACTGTACGAATCATACGTATACTATGCGGAATCAAACGGGATAGAGCCTGCATCCTACTGTATCTTTGGAGATATACTAGATGACTCCGTACGGTCTTTGGGTTATAGTGACATCTTGACAAAAAGGAGGACCAAGGGAAGGGTAGTAGTTGGCGTTAGCTTAGCCCATGGAAATAATTTAAAAAGGACGAGAAGGTCCGAAGCGGTAAAGTACCTGATGGAGGCCGAGCCCTGGGAAGGGTTTGACAGAGATAAGTTGGTATTTGAAGAATCGAACCGTGCGGGAAGGCAGGACGACGAGGATTACAAGGGAGATAATGTCGACCATGTCGACCATGTCGACTATTTTAAACTTGGAACAGAAATTAATAAATCAGAACAAACAAGAGAGGAACATAAGAAATCAGAACAAACAAGAGAGGAACATAATAAATCAGAACAAACAAGAGAGAAAAATAAGAAAGAGAATGTCGACTATGTCGACTATGTCGACTTTTTTGAACTTTGCAGAAAGATTGCATCCGTTCCAAGCTTTTCGATACTCTCATTTCAGTATCTCAGGAAGAGACAGAAAGTATCGAAAAGGGTTGAATAGTCGAGATAGGCGATAGGGGGAGGCTTATAAGTTCTGTCATTTCAACCTAATTTTTTCTTTCCAGGGGTATTTTGACACCCAGGAGATCCAAACTGCACGACTGCAAGAAATTGTTTAGCTGCTTAAACACCTTATCACGGGATAGCGAGCGGGTTAGAAACAGGAGTCCATCATTCTCTAAGCTAAGGGGAACTCCCAGAGCATTGCGGGATATGCAGTCCACTAGGTAAGCAAGAAGAACCACCTCATGGGAGGCTAAAGCACGCGAGGAAAGAAGCCCTTCATGATATCTACTCCCCCCTCTCCTACCACTCTGCTCCTCCTCGGCCTGGCCATAGTAAGGCTGGACACGGGAAGGGAGATATATCTTATTTCGGCGTCCCAAGGCTAGCTGGAACTGGGCAAGTTCCACAAGAATAGGATGGCGCAGGACTATCTGCATGCACTGCTCTAGATCGCCTTTTCTTCCATCGCCAAGAGCATCCTTGACCTTGGCACGTATGGAGCCCCCACCTTTCATACTAGCTCCGTTTAATCCAGAGTATAGTATAGTTTTCAGCAGTTTCTTAGGAATATCCTCTTTCCACCGGGCTAGAATATGGGGCCAAAATGCTCCGGTCTGATAGGCCTCCCACGTATTGGGGGCGGCTACACTCCCCGTTAGCCCAACGTATATTCCCGTGTGGCAAGCCACCATATCTAACTCGTCTAGAGCAATAGCTTTTGGTAGCAAGTGCTTGCTGGTTAGCTCCTTTATTACCCTCTTGCAATCCCGGCGGAGGCACGCTATCGTTCCGGACCCCTCTGTTGTATAAGGAACAACTCTTGGGTAACTCCTCTGTCCTAAATAAGACGAAGCAAAAAGTTTCTTCACGGGACAATTACGGTTATAGTAGGTACTACCTTGCCTACGAAACAGCCGAAAGAGCATGTAACTGGTTTCTATTAGCTCCTGCGCACCGTCATTTAGCGTATCTATAAGCTCCAAATAACTACCAGCATGTGCCCTTAGCCTCTCTAACCCCCTCTCCATTTGCTGCGCGAGGGGATAGACTACCCCTCCCATAGTGGTAGATCGCTCTAGCTTAGGGGGAAGTTCTAGGTGTGGTAGTGATCTCGCCTCTAGGGCTGCGTATAGCTGTTCTACCTTATCAGCCCTGTGTTGGTCGCACTTAACGATCGAGTTAGCCTCTTCTACAAGCCTCTCCTCGGTCCAATCCCCTTGGGTGTCTGATAACTCTTGGATTAATTTAGGGTGTTTTGATAAGAATTCTTCTGTTTTTCTTTCTTCGGCTCTTGTTAGATTACCCACCCTTTTAGCAATAAGATCGCATAGAGCTCCGGTTATCCTTTTAGGTCTTGTAGGTGGCCCTAAGAGAGTTACCCCATCTTTCTTATGTAAGAGAGTTTTCCCATCTTTCTGATGTACCTCTCTTGTTTGTTCTGATTTATTAATTTCTGTTCCAAGTTCAAAAAAGTCGACATAGTCGACATAGTCGACATAGTAGGCTCTAAAAAGAGACCCCAGAGGCTATAAAATAAGCCCCTTTTACTCGTTTTTCGTCCCACCACCCAATTTATTATTCAGTCTATTAATAAAGGATATTTCTTATGCACTTCATTGGTACTATGATTGGCCTATTTGGCATACTTAAGTATGCTCTTGACCGAGTAATGATTGATAACGTTCGCCTTTTCCAGGATGCTGTTACCGCTGCTTTGAAACAGAGCGGAAAGCTAAGTAAGGATGATCAGAGCAAACTTGTTCTTGATATAGGTACCCGTATGTGGTCTCGTTTGGTTGACAATCCTAATACACGTAATGTTACCCTGTTTTCTCAACTTAGTGCTTCGGTTGGCTCTCTCTATGCTTTTGTGGTGCCTGAATTCGCTCGAATGATCCTCTATATTCCTACGTATATCATAACTTATCCCCTTCGCCTATTCGTGAATAGGAATAAGCTGGAGGCGGTGAGGATCAACAGCGCATTCTCGCTGAAACCACCTCAAAGTTGTGGGATCATGCTCTTCTCGGGGAGGAACCTCGGAACGTCACTCTCTGGACACGCTTAGGACTCGCAGCTAGCTCCTTCTACCAATACATATTAGAAGCATATTAGAAGCATACAATACGGGCAATTTTTGGTAATAGTCTATGTACTTATCTTCTTTCTCATTTTTCACACAATTAGTTTTTTTATATAGTGTTGTTATTTAGGTACGGCAACAAGTCTTAAAGGACTAGTTTAACTAATTATTTAACACTTGACCCTGACAAACCAAGGATAGTCTAATGATTGATAGACTTCAAGGTAGAAAAGTGATCGTCGTCGGTCAAATTAAATATTTTGTATTCCTAGCCTTCTTTATCCAAATCAATTAGGGCTAATAGGGCTATACGGATTCGAACCGTAGACACTCTCGGTTATGCAGATCAGAATATGAAAACGAGTTCTTGAACTGCTTGTCGAACCCAACATGCCATTTTTGTAGCATTGGGCTCTCTAACCAACTGTTCCCCAATCCAATTGGATACAAACAAAGGCTGGTGTACCAACTTTTGTTTTCAAAATGAATACAAAGAATCGGTTCCATGTGCTCAAACAAGTCTTTTTCCAGGTATTTTTTGAAAAAAAAAATGGTCTGAAAAAAAAAAAAAAAGATGAATTAAGCAATCCCGAAGTATCTTAAGAAGATTCTCAACTACGTGTTGACATAGGTTTGCTTTTGCAAGATAGAGAGATAGAGATAAATCTCGCGATCCAAAGAAGTCTCTGTCGCTTGAAAATGTTAGCTTTCTAACACAAATTTTCTACACCCAAAAATTTGTGAGACGAGGAAGAGATTTTTTTTGGCCCCCGCATTGATTGTCCAACCTTTTTTAGCATTAGATTTTAGCATTAGCTAAATCAATTATCTACCATATCAACTTCTTGAGATCAAATTGCAATTGACTTCTCTGTCATGCTACTGTTCTTTCGTGGGAAGAAAGTAAGACATAAATTTGCCATGCAAGGTTTTTTTGCACGAATCGTTGGATTTCAACAAATCTTCTAAAAAACATCGGCGCACGTGTAAACGAGGCGCTCTACCGCTGAGCTATAGCCCTAAAAAAATGATTATGCAATAAATATTTTATCTGTGAGAACTAATTTTTGTCAAGTTAATTAAAAAAGTAAAGTATGGAACTGATTATTTATTATTTTATAAGTTCTGAAGGACTTTTTTCTAGTGACAGGAACTTGCTTCCAGCCATTTATTAAGAGTATAATGAGTATGTCTAGAAACGAAAAGCACACGTATCTATCTAGATAAATATTCTAGCTAGATATTCAAATAACCTATCTGAATAAGTGAGTCTCTTAACCCTAAGACTAGTGTAATGAAAATTAGCAACCACCTACTTAACTCAGCGGTTTAGAGTATTGCTTTCATACGGCAAGAGTCATTGGTTCGAATCCAATAGTAGGTAACACTTATTAGATACCGAAACCACTAAACGGATGTTGAGTCGGTACCTAATAAGTTTCACTGTTTATAATGCGTAGTATTACACGCATAGCACTTCTTGCACGCGTAGCACCGTAGTACCAATAAAATATGTATGGGATGGGATATTGTGCCAGATCAATAATATAAGTCTCAAGAAAAGCCGGATTAAGCAATTGTTGAAGCTTCTAATCTAGCTTTAGCTCTTTTAAATGCCAAGTTGGCCTCTATTTTTTTTTTTCTCCCTTCTGCTTTAGCTAACTCAATTTGAGCCGTCTGAAAACTTTTTTGAGCCTCAACGGGATCAATTTCACTAGCCCTCTCCGCTTCGTTAACTAATATAGTTACTCGGTTATTGTCTATCATGGCAAATCCACCCATTGAGGCCATTGCGGACCATTGCCCATCACTCCGTATTTTTGATACCCCCATATCCAAAGCTGTAAGGAGGGGTGCATGATTAGGTAGTATACCAATCTGACCACTATTGGTAGATAAAATAATTTCCCAAACCTCAGAATTCCAAACTATTCGATTAGGGGCCATTACGCGAAGACTTGATACCATACCTTTTATTGACCCTCCGCTTGCAAAGCCGCGGCCTTCGCGGCGGCTTCGTCAATATTACCAACTGAATAAGAAGCTTGCTCAGGAAGATTATCCAACTCTCCAGAAAGAATCATTTGGAATCCCTTAATTGTTTCTGTTAAACTGACGTATTTACCTGGAGAACCAGTGAATACTTCCGCTACGAAAAAAGGTTGCGATAAAAAACGCTCTATTTTTCGTGCTCTAGCTACCGTCAACCGATCCTCTTCAGATAATTCGTCTAGGCCAAGGATAGCTATAATGTCTTGAAGTTCTTTGTAACGCTGCAAAGTCTGCTTAACCCCCTGTGCCGTCTCGTAATGCTCCTCACCTACAATCCAGGGCTGCAGCATAGTGGATGTTGAATCCAACGGATCCACGGCCGGATAGATACCTTTTGCTGCTAAGCTTCTCGAAAGCACAGTTGTAGCATCTAGATGTGCAAACGTCGTAGCAGGGGCCGGGTCAGTTAGATCATCCGCAGGTACGTAAACAGCTTGAATAGAAGTTATTGATCCTTCCTTTGTGGAAGTAATTCTTTCCTGCAATGATCCCATTTCTGTACCAAGGGTCGGTTGATAACCTACAGCGGAAGGCATTCTACCAAGTAATGCTGAGACCTCCGATCCCGCTTGGACGAAGCGAAAAATATTATCAATAAATAGGAGTACATCTTGCTTGTTAATATCCCGGAAATATTCCGCCATTGTTAGAGCGGTTAAGCCAACTCTCATACGAGCTCCTGGTGGTTCATTCATCTGCCCGTATACCAAAGCTACTTTTGATTCTGATATATTTTGTTCATTAATAACTTTTGACTCTTTCATTTCCATATAAAGGTCATTACCCTCACGTGTACGTTCTCCCACCCCACCAGATACAGATACACCTCCATGAGCTTTCGCAATATTATTGATCAATTCCATTATAAGAACTGTCTTTCCAACTCCGGCTCCGCCAAATAAACCAATTTTTCCACCTCGACGATATGGAGCCAAAAGATCTACAACTTTAATTCCCGTTTCAAAAATTGATAGCTTGGTATCCAGTTGAGTAAATGCCGGAGCGGGTCTGTGAATTGGAAATTTTGTACTATTTTGAACAGGACCCAGATTGTCTACGGGTTCACCGAGGACATTAAATATTCGGCCAAGAGTAGTTTCACCAACAGGAACACTAAGAGGGGCTCCTGTATCAACAGCGCCCATACCTCTCATTAAACCATCAGTGGCACTCATAGCTACGGCTCTGACTTCATTGTTACCCAACAATTGTTGAACTTCGCACGTAACGTTAATTTCCTGTCCCGCCGAGTTTTTTCCTTTGACTACTAGTGAATTGTATATATTGGGCATTTCCCCTGGCGAAGAAGCTACATCCAATACTGGTCCAATGATCTGAGTGATGTACCCCACGTTTTTTTTCACCAATTCAGAAATTTCAAAAGAGAAGGAACTGGTTTTCATAGCTTAACTGTTTCGGTGTGTTTTCTTTGTTTGATTACTGAATCGATAAAAGTATTTGGTTGGTATTTCACTGTCAAGTAGTCGATGGTAAAATAAAATTTACCCATGTTCATTTCACTTTTATTCCCCTTTCTTTTTCCTTACACTTCGCAGATGTGGTTTTAGGTAGATGAAATGAGGGACTGAGCAAAATCAAACATTAAAAAAGAGTTTTTTTACATACGACTTCGACATTCACAAAATTGGTGCTTCATCTATGGAATTTTCGTTACGTTCTTGGTCGGGCTATGCGCTTTTTGTTTTCAGATCCTCAGGGTGAGGAACCCACACTCAATTAGTTTGTCATCCACGGACCAGTCTAACCACAAACAGATTCCCGAGTCAATTATTGAAATGAAGCAGGGTGCTGCTTTTTGAGCAATTTTTACAAGAAACTGGAATGATTGGTTGCACCCCGCACAAGACGCAGTATAAAATGGTAATGTTCCATTCTTGAAGTGGATTCTTTACAGGTATTAAGTATCGTGTGTAAATTAAATTTCTTACCGAAACTCACTTTACGTCTTACATCAAAATACTCTACCTATGCCGAGCAGATCTCATCATTGCAAGATTTACTATTTTAGTCATAGGGAGGAACAAACTCATGTCGCCACAAACAGAGACTAAAGCAGGTGTTGGATTCAAAGCTGGTGTCAAAGATTACCGATTGACTTATTATACTCCCGAATATCAGACCAAAGACACTGATATCTTAGCCGCTTTCCGAATGACCCCACAACCTGGAGTACCGGCTGAGGAGGCCGGGGCTGCAGTGGCTGCGGAATCCTCGACAGGTACATGGACAACAGTATGGACAGACGGACTTACTACTCTTGATCGCTACAAAGGCCGGTGCTACGATATTGAACCCGTTCCTGGGGAGGAAAATCAGTATATTGCATATGTAGCTTATCCCTTGGATTTATTTGAAGAAGGTTCCGTTACTAATATGTTCACTTCGATCGTAGGTAATGTTTTTGGATTCAAGGCCCTACGTGCTCTGCGTCTGGAAGACCTACGAATTCCTCCTGCCTATTCCAAAACTTTTATAGGACCTCCCCACGGTATTCAGGTAGAAAGGGATAAACTAAACAAATATGGCCGTCCTTTATTGGGATGTACAATCAAACCAAAATTGGGCTTGTCTGCTAAAAATTATGGTAGAGCAGTTTATGAATGCCTTCGTGGCGGACTTGATTTCACAAAAGATGATGAAAACGTTAATTCCCAACCGTTTATGCGTTGGAGAGATCGCTTTGTATTTGTAGCAGAAGCACTTTTCAAAGCCCAGGCTGAGACGGGTGAAATCAAGGGGCATTATTTAAATGCCACTGCAGGCACGTCTGAAGAAATGATGAAGAGAGCTCGTTTTGCCCGAGAATTGGGGGCACCAATCGTCATGCATGACTACCTAACTGGGGGATTTACCGCCAATACCAGCTTAGCTTTTTATTGTAGAGACAACGGATTGCTTCTTCATATTCACCGGGCAATGCATGCTGTCATCGATAGACAACGGAATCACGGTATGCATTTCCGTGTATTAGCCAAAGGCTTACGTATGTCTGGTGGGGATCATATTCATGCGGGAACTGTAGTGGGCAAATTAGAAGGCGAACGAGAAGTTACTCGGGGATTTGTCGACTTACTTCGCGACGACTACATTGAAAAGGATCGTCCCCGTGGTATCTACTTTACCCAAGATTGGGTATCTATGCCAGGTGTAATTCCCGTAGCTTCAGGGGGTATTCACGTATGGCACATGCCAGCCCTAACCGAAATTTTTGGAGACGATGCTGTTTTACAATTTGGCGGGGGAACTTTGGGACATCCCTGGGGTAATGCACCCGGTGCTGTTGCTAACCGAGTTGCCTTGGAGGCTTGCGTACAGGCTCGTAATGAGGGCCGTGATCTGGCCCGTGAAGGTAATGAAATCATTCGTGAAGCTGCTAAGTGGAGTCCAGAATTGGCTGCCGCATGTGAAATATGGAAAGCAATCAAATTTGAATTTGAAACAATTGATACAGTGTAATCTAAGTGTGAATTTTCCAAGTTTATTGCTTCGGCGCTTGTCTCAAAATGATTATGAGACATATTGATAGATACTAAGAGTATTGAAAACAAAATTTCTCAATACTCTTGGTACCTTAAAGCAAGTTAGGTTGGTGGCTAAATGGAGAGAAACGCGTGTTTTTGAATTAAATCACCGATCTGAGGGTTCGAATCCCCACCAATTCATATCATAAATTTACGAGATGAAAATTAGTAGTCTAATGTTATACTTAATGACTTATTGGGTCAGTCCAGTCCACTTCATGATATGTAATTTAATAAAACATTGTTTCCGTTGGATAACTAAAATAAAACACCTAACATATGACTGATTCAGTAGAGAAGTCATAAATCTCCGATTTTTTTTATTAACAAATTTAGAGTTGGTCCCAATTTTATTTTATGGTACCCACCTCAACTCAACTCTAAGAAAAGAATCTGCTATTTAAATTCGGGATTTTTTTGTTACACGAGCTAAAGAAACAGATGAGGAGATTATTATGTCTGTAAAAAATTGGTTTGAAGATAGGCGAAAATTTAGTGGAATAATTGAAGCTTTTATCGAAGAGGCTACGCGAAGCTCCACTTCAAGTGAAAAAGATAAACAAATAAATGTTAATGCGAACAAGGGATTATGGGCTCGGTGTGATAATTGTGGAAATATGCTTCATGTAAAATTTTCGAAACAGAACAGAAGTGTTTGTGAAGAACGCGGTTATCACCTTTCAATGACTAGTATGGAAAGGATCGAACCCTCAATTGACCCTAACACATGGATTCCCTTTGATGAAGACATGATTGCAAAAGATGTTTTAAGTTTCTCTGATGAGGATTTTTATGAAAATCGTCTACTTAGTTCGCAAGAGAAAACGGGTTTAACTGATGCTGTTCAAACAGGTATAGGGTATCTAAATGGAACACTTATTGCACTTGGTGTTATGGACTTCCATTTTATGGGGGGAAGTATGGGTTCTGTAGTGGGTGAAAAAATTACTCGTTTAATTGAATATGCTACACAAAAGCTTCTGCCACTAGTTTCAATTTGCGCCTCTGGGGGAGCGCGTATGCAGGAAGGAACGTTGAGCTCAATGCAAATGGCTAAAATTTCTTCTGCTTTGCAACTTCATCAAGTTCAAAAAAAATTACTTTACATATCCGTTCTTACTTATCCAACTACGGGCGGCGTTACTGCTAGTTTTGGGATGTTGGGAGATATAATTATTGCCGAATCTAAAGCTTATATAGCATTTGCTGGTAAAAGGGTAATTGAATAAACATTGCGTCAAAAGATACCTGATGGTTTTCAAGCAGCTGAATCCTTATTTGATAATGGGCTACTCGATTTAATCGTTCCACGTAATCTTCTGAAGGGTGTTTTGAGCGAAATATCTGAGCTTTACTTATCAGTTCCTTATAAAAAAAACTAGGAGTTGTCTAGAATTTTACTGAATTGTCCCACTTTTCATTTTGCAGCGTATTTTCTAACCAAGAGAAAAACAAATAGGTAAAGCATAGGTTGCTTCTTGGTTGTCGGTGTACTTATCTTCTTTTATGTCCTGCAAATGTTTTTATGAAACAAAATATTCTAATTACATTAGTTTTTCAAACTAGAAACCCCTTTTCTTTATGGAACAAAAAGAATATCATTAGATACTAGAAAGGAGAGAGATACATTGTTGTATAAATACTTTTTTTTTCGAGGCAATTTCACCATGGCAGCATCTTATCTACCCTCTATATTTGTACCGCTCGTAGGTTTGTTATTTCCGGCCGTTACAATGGCTTCCCTATTTTTGTATCTAGAGCGGGATGAAGTTCTATGATATTCTTTCTATAGGTTGAATGAAAATTAAAACTTAGTAGGTTTCCTATCCTATTCATTATACAAATTAAATTGGATATCTAATTCTAGTCAAAACCCAATCAATTGGGATAACCCTTGGTTGCGGATACCCCTGTTTAATTCAATATTTCTTCAATATTGTCACAATCTATGTCTCAATCCAACTATTTACAGAATTGAGATATAGATTGCTGATTTGTTAGGAACACGGGATACGTCACTTTTTCGAACTAGTTTCATTCATAGGTTTTAGCTGCAACTGAGTCAGTACTTTAAATGATACATATAGACAAAACATAAACAGAAGCACTAAATGAACTGCAAAACAAAGGTAAAAAAAAAAAAAGTGAATAGGATGAGGAGGACAAAATTAATCTATTTATTATGCAATTTATGAGGAAATAATGATGAGTTTTCGCTCCAAATGGATCCAAATAGAGTTCATAAAGGGTTCACGTACATTCGCAAATTTGTGCTGGGCTTTTATCCTCGTCTGCGGCGCAATGGGCTTTTTATTGGTGGGGTTTTCTAGTTGCATTGGCGAAGATCTGATTCCCAAACTTTCGTCCAAACAGATTGCTTTTATTCCACAAGGCCTTGTAATGTGCTTCTATGGAGTTGCTGGCCTTTTCTTGGGGTTGTATCTATGCTGTACTGGGTTTTGGGATGTGGGGGGTGGATACAACTATTTTGATAAGCGGGAAGGTATTTCTTCCATTTTTAGGTGGGGTTTTCCCGGAAAGAATCGTCGTATCCGTATTCGACTACTACTAAAAGATGTTGAAGCAGTTGGTTTAAAAAGTCAAGAAGGTTTGTTTTCAAGTCGAATTCTTTACCTAAAAGTTAGGGGTCGACGCAGCATTCCCCTAACTAGAATCGGTGAAAATTTAACTTTGGATAATATGGAAGAAAAAGCTGCCAAACTTGCTCGTTTCTTACGTGTTTCAATCGAAGGATTTTGAGGTTCAGTCCATAAATCCTATTTTTTTTTTTTTACGAAATGGTGTAACGTATAAGAAAAAAAAAAAAAAAGTTTGGAAATATTTTGAGAAGAATAAGAAGGGGAGAGAGCCTAATTATATTACAAAAAAAAAATTAAAATTTCCTTTTCTTATTGATGGATAATTAATCTATGAAATCGTATTATTGGAAACAGAAACTTCTTCGATGGTTTTTCAATACTCCACATCGTTCTTCGAATAGAGCTTATGAAGCTAGTAAGAATCTGCAGTTTGACTCTTTGTCTTTCACGCAGTTGAAGTCAATATTCCCACCAAGAAATAAATCATCACGGGTCCAGTCAATTATCAGAACTCCAACATCCCACAAATCTAGATATGTAATATGTCGCAGTCTTTTAGAATACAGATTGAGCCTATTTTTTTTGGGAATCCATAAATATTCAAGGATTTTTTTTTTTCACAAAAATTATTCGGTCTTTTTCATTCAAGCGATACGGACCCCCATTATACGAACAATTATCAAGTAGAAAATTGTTTAAATACGCCCCCGCACAAGCCTTTAGATACTTCGATCTCTAATAAGGTATTTTCAGGGTCTCTTTTTAATTATTCCATGAATTTTCAAGCAGGCAACCGAAAAAAAGAAGTTAATAGTTTATTAAAATATGAAATCAAAGATGATTCCGTTTCTGCAAGTAGATGCATTTCTTATAAGTCTAATAATCCGGAAAAAATGAATAGAAAATTAGCTTGGATCGAAGCAACTTCAAATGAATTTGATTTTTGGAAAGAATGTTGTTCCAAACAAATCTTTTCATTTCAAACTGAGAAAAAATTGATTGAAAAATCCCTTAATTTAGCCATTTATCGACACAGTTCCGTAGCCTATGAGTCAATTAGTTTAGTGCCTCGATCTGTGACTCGAACTTTATCGAAGTTCAAGGCGGAATTGACGAATCAATCAACTAGGTTGGTACATAATGACTTTGACCTAGCCAAAAACCAAGCCTCTGTTTCTCTTCAGTACATTAGTTTTTTTGTTCTCCTATTTCTTTTTTTTCGAACCGCAATAAAAAATTGGTTTTTGGAACCATGGATTAGGAAATGGTGGAACATACTTCAAATACAAGTATTCTTAAACTCCCTTCAAGAAGAAAAAGCTTTGAGACAACTCCGAGAAGCAGAAGCATTACTATGGTTAAACGATGTGATTGAAAATTTAGCGGAGACACCGCAGTTCCAAAATTTTGATGTGGGTGCATGCAACGAAAATACTAAATTAGCTATGATGTATAACGAACCAAATATTCAGCTATTTCTGCAGCTAGCAAGTAATACAATTAGTATTGCTTTTTTAGTTCTTTTCTTCCTGTCGGGGCGAAAGAGACTCGCGGTTTCAAATTCCCGGATTCAAGAATCATTTTATAGTTTAAATGACACAATGAAAGCTTTTTTCATCCTTCTACTGACGGATTTATGTGTAGGGTTTCACTCACCCCATGGTTGGGAAATACTTGTAGGATCCTTTTTTGAACAGTTTGGATTGATTCCCAATAAATATGTAATTTCTCGCTTTGTCTCAACCTTTCCAGTTATTTTAGATACGGTGTTTAAATATTGGATCTTTCGTCATTTAAATCGCACATCTCCTTCAATTGTAGTGACTTACCATACAATGAGTGAATGATAACCAGTCAAATATACAGTTAGATAGTTAAGTTATCCCCATCTCGACATTAGATATCCCACTCCCATGCTCAGTCTCCAAAATTGGAAAAAAAAAAAGGATAAAATTAAGGAAAGAATTAGAAAAAGAAGTTCTTGGCATTTTGTAATGTCACGGTCTGTTTGTACAAATATTTAAGACTAATCATTTATCTATGCAAGCAACAATTCTAAATAAGTGGGTCAAGAAATGGTGGATTTCCTCACTCATGGTTTTGATCAGTTTTGGTAAATTAAGCTGTCCATCTGTATCAAGTGCATATCCGATTTTTGCGCAACAAAATTACGAAAATCCACGCGAAGCTACAGGTCGTATTGTATGCGCCAATTGTCATTTAGCTAAGAAACCGGTTGATATTGAGGCCCCACAATCTGTTCTTCCCGATACTGTATTCGAAGCAATTGTTAAGATTCCTTACGACACGTAGATAAAATAGGTATTGGCAAATGGAAAAAAGGGTGGGTTGAATGTTGGCGCTGTACTCATTTTACCCGAAGGATTTGAATTAGCTCCTCCTAATCGCATTCCAGCCGAAATTAAGGAGAAATTAGGAAAATTATCGTTTCAAAGTTACCGACCCGGCAGGGACAATATCATTGTCGTAGGCCCAGTGCCGGGAAAATTATACAGTGAAATTGTATTTCCAGTTTTATCACCAAACCCTGGTATTAATAAAGAGGTACATTTTTTAAAATACCCAATTTATGTGGGAGGGAACAGAGGAAGGGGACAAATTTACCCGGATGGGAGCAAAAGTAACAACACAGTTTATACTGCTTCAGTGACGGGACGAATAAAAAAGGTGCTTCGGAAAGAAGGAAAGGGTGGATATGAAATCACTATTGACGAGACATCTGAGGGTCGCGAAGCTATTGATATTGTACCGCCCGGACCCGAACTTATCGTTTCAGAAGGTGAATTCGTAAAGGCGGATCAACCATTAACTAATAACCCCAATGTAGGAGGCTTTGGCCAGGAAGAAGTAGAAATCGTGCTTCAAGACCCCTTGCGGGTCCAAGGTCTCCTAGCGTTCTTTGCGTCGGTTATTTTAGCACAGATCTTTCTTGTGCTTAAAAAGAAGCAGTTTGAAAAAGTTCAGTTAGCAGAAATGAATTTTTGATTACACATTCTGCCTTATGATCTCCTCCCACGCAACTAAACGAGCCGACTTATTATTTTATTGACTTTGAAAAAAAAAAAGACTTTCATCATTTCGTGATTTGGTGGGTCCAATATTAGATATAAATTATATGGAAGGGCTGATAGTAGGCCAATTTGCACACGTATATATTTTTTTTTTCTCTCTCTTGTATTAAAAAAAAAAATACAAGAGAGAGAACGGGTAGCTTGAACGGAAGTCACGTGGTGAGGTGTGGAGGTTTATACGTGATGGTTATGTCAATTTGTAGATCTCGGTAGCGTCGGTAGTGTCTGTCGACGTTGCTGACCCCACCGACAGACATTTACTTTGGTTAAATTACTAAGGATCAATCAATTTTTTTTTTTTTTTTTTTTTTGCGTCTGTAATTTTAGCTTGACTCCAAGCAGGGTCAAATTGGTAAGCAAAAAATACAACGACAAAAAAAAATTTAGGGATAAGAATTTAAAATAATAGAATCCTCGGCTGTTACTGATAATAATAAAAAGAAGTATTAGAAATGACCAATATTTTTATTAGGGTTATCAGTATACAGACGGTATTAAAAAAGAGTGAGGTAATCCCATTAATTTTTAATAATCTTATTTAAACAAACTTTTTGTGAAAAGTAAATTGATAAGCCCATTCACTCAAAATAAAAACGTGCCCACAAAGCAAAGATATTGAAAAAAAGCGGTATGTTCAGTCATGGAATTGTGCAGAACGGATGTGAAATGAATTGTCCAAGAATCCATTTTTAATTTTGGAAAGAAATATTTGTGGAATCAAACCATTTTTTTCTTCCCCTTTTTTATTAGTTAAAGAGAGAAGAAAAAACGGAAACTTCATAAGTTTTTTTTTCCTGCTTAATCCGCACATGAAGCAAGAAAAAGTATTTGCTGATTATTAATCGATTTATATCAATCGTTATCAAAGAGATGAACCTAACCCCGAATAAGCTCCGTAGAAAAATACGCCCGACAAACCTATCACAAGTGTACCGGCTACAGTACCTACTAACCACAAAGGAACCCTTCCAGTGGTATTTGCCATCTTTCACGCCTCCTTCCTTCCCACTTGTTTTCCTTTAATTGCCGCGACTCTAGACATGAACAGTCACAAATAATTAGGATCTTGATTTTTTTTCAGACAAATTTGTTTAGTCTCTAATTAAAGAAGTAATTCGAAAATAAAACGGCAAGTACAAAAATCAGCAATAATCCCCGATAAAGGCTTGTACGATTCAATTCTACGCTCTGTTTATTTGGATTCGGTTGTGTCGTAGATTCAGGGCTCACTAAAAACTATCTCTGAATGAATTGCGTAGCTGATATGGACCCCAAGAAGAAAACCGTAGGTACAGCTAATCCATGGACAGCCAACCATCTAACAGTAAAAATTGGATAAGTTTTATCTAAAGCCATTGGTTTCTCCTAAAAGGATTTCGTAAATGCATCAACTTGCTCTAACGAGTCGAAGCGACCAGTTATTAAAGGAACTTCTTGTCGACTCTCTGAAAAGTATTCATTTGGGCGGGGGCTTCCAGAAACATCGTAAGCTAAACCTGTACTTACAGATAGCCAGCCTGCAATAAACAGGGAGGGTATAGTAATGCTGTGGATGACCCAATATCGAATACTAGTAATAATGTCGGCAAAAGGGCGTTCTCCTGTATTCCCAGACATGTTTAACTCCGTATCTATCTTGTAGTACTGAAAGAATCAATTGTTTCCCGAATCTATTGTCAAAAGGAAGAGATGCGGAATGCACCAACAAAAAAAAAACCTTTGATTGTTGACTAAATGGGAAATAATTAGGTTGTCACTTTTGTACCCAGGGTATATTCAACATATACTGGGTCAGTATAGCTATTCCAACTATTATGCGGCAAGGTTACTAGATGTGAAATTGATAAGTAAATGGTATTTGATACTTCAAAATTTTTAACTAAAACATCATTGGCCAGAGAACAAACACGTAAGTTGGTAAAGACTGAAAGAAAAAATTGAAAACTGATACGTGATTTTTCCAAATGAATAAATTGGCTAAAAATGGATAAATTAAAAAAAAAAAAAAAGACCTGGTCAAATCTAGCCTAGCATATCTAACTTTGATTTGAGGATTGGCGGTGATAAACTACTCAAGAAAGTCATAAACCCATCTGTTAGATAATTTGGTATTCAGATATATGCTCACTCTATTAAGCTACTTTGTTTTCTTGATACTCGCACTAACTTTGACCCTAGTATTATTTATCGGATTGAACAAGATTCAGATTTTGTAACTTTTTTTGATAAAGTAAAGAAAGCATAGGAACGAGACAGGGTCTTCTACAGACGGCGCTTACTAATCTGTTGTACTTACCGATGATTAATTCTTAATGAATGCATAAATATACTTAAATATACTCTGGTAAGTAGTTGTATAAGACATTTACAAATTGAAATGGTTGAAGCATCACTATCTGGAATTGTGTCAGGCCCGATTCCAATAACCCTAGCTGGATTATTTGTAACGGCGTACCTACAATATCGGCGGGGCGATCAATTAGATATTCGGTAAAATTTAGTTAAGAATTGGTCTATCCAAAGTAAGATTTTGAAAAAAGAACAAAAAAATTATTAAATGTGGAACTATTTTCTTTTTGACCAACAACTATTAGTTCTATTCTCAATTTCACTTTAGCACATATTAGTAAACCAATCTATAGTTCGAGGTAAGTCGTTGTAATTTGATAGACACGCCCTGTAGGATTCGAACCTACGACATTGGGTTTTGGAGACCCACGTTCCACCGGACTGAACTAAGGGCGCTTGTTTCTGGGAGGAGTAGCTTCAATCTCCGAAGTGAGAGTTGCAGCATCCCTCTCTTCCCACCGTGTTAAAAATAATAATTTTTTTCTTACTTAATAAATAGTTAATGGGGGGAGACGTGAAGATTAATTGAGTGAGATAATAACTATCATATTTGATAGTTGGTCTATGTATAAAAAAAAAATAGGGATGACGGGATTTGAACCTGCGACATTTTGTACCCAAAACAAACACGCTACCAAGCTGCGTTACATCCCTATTAAACTTAATTTGAAATTAGTGCTATCTACCTATTCCTTGTTATTTAGTCAATTGATTATAATATTTCATCACAGATACTGGCTACAACCAAAGAAAAAAAAATTTGTTTTGGGAGATTATTGGTTCCCCCCCACCCCAACTCGAGTTGACTCCCATTTTTTTTTTTTTTCACTGTCTCTTAACTTAGTATGATTGGAGCTGGGTACTCGAAACGCAAATAATCAATTTTTTTTTTTCTGAGTGTAAAAATGTGATTTGGTTAAAATTATACTTTAATTTTAAAAATCCAACTAGTAAAAAGAAAGACGAATAGCTGAAAAAAGAAAAATTTAAAGAGAAGGAGAATTCTGATGCAACATGTGAAAGTATATCTTTCTACGGCCCCCGTGATAGCTACAATATGGTTTGGTTTATTGGCTGGTTTACTGATAGAAACAAATCGATTTTTTCCAGATGCTTTATTATTTCCATTTTTTTAATTTTTGTCCGACTGAAATGAAGGAATTGCATAATAATATAAAAAAAAAGTAGTAACAGAACTTTTTGTTCTGTTACACATTTATTTTTATTGGTTAAAACTTCGTGAGTAGTCCACTCATAGTTGTATGGATCTACGTACGACCCCCAGTCTCCCTACAAAAAAAAGAGGGAAATCAATTAGAGTACATTTGATTTTATGGCCAGAAGTAAAGATGTGAGGATAACGATTGCTTTAGAATGTCAAAGCTGTACTCAGAAAGAAACTGGTAGTAAATCCACAGGTATTTCACGATACACTACACGTAAAAATCGTCGCAACACACCTACTCGACTAGAATCGGAAAAGTATTGTTCCTATTGCCATAAGCACACTTTACACAAAGAATCAAGAAAATAAAGAATATTTTTCATTGGTTTGAAAATCATCGATACCAAAACTAGTATCTATTAGCAGTTACAAAAAATGTCATGAATAAATCTAGGCGCTCTTCTCGTAGACGTTCTCCATCCATCCGTTCTCATGAAAGCATTGATTACAAAAATACGACCCTACTTCGTCGATTCGTGAGTGAGCAGGGAAAAATATTATCAAGACGAATGAATAGATTGACCTCAAAACAGCAGCGTTTGGTAGCTACTGCCGTAAAAAGAGCCCGTATCTTGGCCTTGCTGCCTTTTTCAAATAACGAAAATTAGATCACTTCAACAAAACAAATTGATTCCTAGGAGATTTTTGAATCTAATAATTAAGAAGTTTCTACAAAACGGATTCAGTTCGAAAGAATTCCATTGAGTCAAAGCTATATCTACGGGGTAATCCATACCTCTGTTTGTTTTCCTTTTCTTTTCTCTTATTTGCTGTGGGAAATCTATAACTCGATTTGGTGTTTTCTGCCTCTCCGTTGAAAACGATTCGGAGAGGCTTAACTACCTTGGATCACTTTTTTTTGTTATTAACTTTTTGTATGATCCTAGAAAAGCAGTAAGTATCTAAGGTAGCTACTTGGGCAAGTATTTTGCAATTTAAAAGAACTTGACTCTCATACAAACTGTGAATCGCCGCACTATGAGTACTTCCGTCTCTCCGCGCTGCTGCATTAATCCGAACAATCCACAGACGGCGAAAGGTCCTTTTTCGACTCTTTCTATCTACGTAAGCGCGCGCTAAAGCCTTTTCTTCCTGCTGATTCGCTGTTCTAAATAATCTTGAATGAGCGCCCCGAAAACCAGATGCAAGATTAAGAATGTTTTTGCGATACTTCCGAGCTACAGATCCTCTTTTTACTCTGGTCGTTATACGTATAGCCTCACAAAAAAATACCATTTTTAATAGAAAATCAAATGAGTTTTTAGTTCCTCTACTTTTCAAAAATCCACTTCAACATGTCTTTCTCAGGAATGTTAATTTAGTAGAATATGTAACAGGCTGTGTTCCTTTGAAATTTTAGTTTTTGAAATAATTAATTGAAGTTTCTAAAACTCTAGACACAAGTTTATTTCTGGCTAAATAGACTGACACACTACATGCTACGTCTCTTTCAAATCCTTTTACACCCCTTTGAATGAAGTTTGAAGAATGAATAAGTCGCAGCAATTTTTGTCTTTTATTTCTATCTTATGTAAGAATTAGAAATTCCAGTGGCTTCTGCTACTCCGGCTTTCCCTTCTATAAGTACTTTGATCTCTCTACTTGCCAGAAAGTCAGATATTGTACTAAAAATGTTACAGATTCCAAAGTTCCCGTGATCAATTCCTTTTGGCAGTCGGATCCCTCCTATATACCGGAGTTAAAACTTATTCCAAAATTAGGAAAATAAAACTACTGTTGGTGGGTCGCACAATCCCCAATAGTTAACTCAGCCTATTAGGTAAAGTCAAGGCTTTTTTAATTACATTATTGTTCTTTAGAACAATAAAAAATGTATAGTAGCGATATTTCATGCCAGGGGTTAGCAAAAAGAAGAGCTGACCCGTAGTTGTTACCGCCAAAATCATATTGGCAAAATAGGTGTAAGTTTTAATGCCACCAGCCTAACTTCGTTTAATAACTCAATTTTATTATTATCGATTTTTTTCTCGTCCCAAATCAAAAAGATCGGATTTGCACCGATTTTAACCACGAATTCCTATTTCTTAATGAAAAAGGTGGATTATGAATATTTTCCCATTTTTTTTTGTAGATTCTTCTGCAGCATCAATCTCCAAATATTTTAGGTTCTCGATCCAAACAAGTCACACATACACCCTAGTACACACTCCCCGCCGCTGGGGACACCCCCGAAGAGCAGGGGATTTCGTTCCACTTCCAAACAATTGTCTTGCTTTTCTAATAAGTTGTTGATTTGTTGGCACGCTCGAAAACGCAGAAAATTTATCCGGTTTGAAACATTATCGACCAGTGAGCAATATTTTCCGCATCTATTTATTTAACAATTGATTTTCACAATTTTTTTTTTTCTTTTTTATTTTTAGATGTTGGGAATAACTTTGTAGATAGGTTGATGGATTAGTAATTACCTCAACTAACAGACGTTAAACTACGAAAAAACTTGAATTCAAAAGAGATTTGTTTTTGCATCTTTCAGTTAACAAATTTTTAATGTGAAACATTTTCTAACGCTACGAGATCCACAATACCATAATCCTGAGCTTCTTCTGCTGATAAGAAAACGTCTCTTTCCATGTCTTCGGAAATTATCCACAGGGGTTTACCAGTTCTCTGGGCATAGACTTTGGTTATACAATCGCGTAATTTTGATGCTTCTTCTGCTTCCATAACACATTCTCCAGCCTGTCCGTCATAATATGAACTAGCAGGCTGATGAATCATCACCCTGATGAGATGACTGTAACTAAGTCTAACCGTACAAGCAGACATTTCTGCATACGGCTACCTTACAAAACTAAAAAAGGAGGGGTTACTAAAGCCTATTCAAATTTAGGCTATCCTTTTTTTTAATTTAATTGTAAAATTTATCTATTTTCTTATTGGCCCTTTACTCTCCCCGTATGTGGTACGAGAAGTGGTATTATAAGGTTCTTTCTACTATCTTTATCATCCTTCCTTTCAGAGTACTATGATGATTCCGTTATCTTTTTTATGCCTGCAATCCCAGAGTTTGTTATGTATATCCTCGATCGACAAAGGAATCAAGATTGTCCAAATCTCAATTTTTTTTTTTAATATATATATATCTATATATGTATATATATGTTTTTCCTTATAGATAATTTTGATACATTCTGTAGATCCAATATTTTCTATAACTTATGACGCTAAGATATATTGATCTTGAACGACGACAAATCTAACATAAATTAAAAGATTTAAATTGATTCTCCTTTTTAATTTAGTACTTTATCATTTTGCTTCCGAAGAAAAAAATCTCAAGTACTGATTGATTGCCATGCTATTGTTGCCTCAATTGAGCGAAGGCAAAACCTTATAATCCATACAAATCATTGGCGCCAAGCGTGGGGCAGTGCTATACGTCTAGTAATTTCTCCTCCAGCCAGAATGAAAGATCCCATTGAAGCAGCGAGTCCCATGCAAATTGTATGTACATCTGGTACAACAAACTGCATTGCATCGTAAACAGAAATTCCGGCTAATACTGCCCCACCCGGGGAATTTACATACAAGTACATATCTTTGTCTTGGTCTTCACCATTTAAATACATCATGATACCAATAAGTTGATTGGCAATTTCGTCATCGACTTGTTGACCAAGAAAAAGAAGCCTTTCCCGATAAAGCCGGTTGATCAGGATAGGTCCATGTAATTCACAGTTTATTGTCCCCCCCTCTGGAACCGTGTAGGTTTCGTTAGAAACACACGGCTCTGGTAGCTTCTACGTGAGAGAATAAAAAAAAAACGAATTCAAAAAGCAAGAAAGAACAATTTTTTTTGTATCTTAACATGTTTTTGAACCTGTTCAAACTAGGCAATCCCGCTTTTTTTAGTTCAAGTTTGTCTGGTCCGTTTTTTGCACATCTTGAACTACATTGTAACTGGCAGTCGGTGCTCCAACTTTTCTTTACCACACCAGGACATTTCTGTTCAACGTTGAGGCCTCTGGATGCAAAGAATCTTTAGGCTCATCTTCTACCCCGAAGGGGAATTCCGACCGCCACCTGTACATATGGAACAAGTAGTTTTTCTTCCCTTTCATTTTTTATTTAGTTTTGCTTTTTGTAGTATTAAAAATAGGAATAAAGTTCTGTTTTGATTACTATTTTATTTCGTACGGATTTATGGTACGATCGATCTCTGGGATCAAGTGACCGGGGCCTAGAGCACCTGTTCATCTGAACTAGCCATGGACTCTGACAGTTAACACTTTTATTGACAGAGTAGATTTATCTCACGCATTTGATGACTGATGGCGTAGTTGATTTCAGGCAAACTGAGTACAAATCAATCGGTTACAAAATAAAACGGCGGAGAAGGTTCCACCAGGCCCGACATACCTAACAAGTCAGACTATACGTCAACCCAAACTGCATCCTCTTCCCCAGGTAGACGAAAGGGCACTTTTGGAACACCAATTGGCATGTAAAAATTATCAAAACATCTTGTTTGTGGTTACCTCTTAATCGGGGGCGTAAGTAAGAGCTTAGGTCAATGGATAAAATTAGATTGGTTTGTATTCTATTATATGGTTTGTATTCTATTATATAGAACATGTTTGATCAAGAGTATATGGGTTGCTATAGCTCCAATTCTGACAGATATTTTTGAATTATTTTTGAATTACGATGGGACCAATCTCTCCATTGTTATACAGGTAATGGAAGTGCTAAAATATCCATGCCTTCACCCTTCTTTAAGAGAGACTTCATTCCTTTCTGAGAGAAGATTCCTTTCTGAGAGAAGTTGCTAGGCTAGATACAGCTACGTATTTTGGTATTTTGCACAATCTAGTAAGTGAAATGAAAATGAATGAATAGGGAGAAGAAAAAATGTTTCTCAGGGAAGAGTGAGAGTGCAAACATCACTTGTTTTTCTCCTATCTATATTGTTCTAATAATGAACCAGAATATTTTTCTAGATGTTCACATAGCAAACCTTATGTTATTTTTTTTTTTAAATAAGATGTGGTGAGCCTCTATTGCAAGAAAGTTACATAGTGATCATTAATCTCCTGTATCCAAGAAAGGGGTTTTTCACGGGTTTGCCTTGGTATCGCGTTCACACCGTTGTATTAAATGATCCGGGTCGGCTAATTTCCGTGCATCTTATGCATACTGCTTTGGTCTCTGGCTGGGCGGGCTCAATGGCTTTATATGAATTAGCTGTTTTTGACCCATCCGATCCTGTTCTTGATCCGATGTGGAGGCAGGGTATGTTTGTCATTCCGTTTATGACCCGTATCGGGATAACCAAATCATGGGGGGGGTGGAGTATTACAGGAGATACTGCGACGGATGCAGGTATCTGGAGTTATGAAGGCGTAGCTGCAGCTCATATCATACTATCTGGTCTGCTTTTTCTAGCCGCTATATGGCACTGGGTTTATTGGGACCTGGATCTTTTTCGGGATGATCGTACGGGAAAACCGTCCCTGGATTTACCTAAAATTTTTGGAATTCACTTATTTCTTTCAGGAGTACTTTGTTTTGCATTCGGAGCCTTTCACGTAACTGGTTTATTTGGTCCCGGTATTTGGGTATCAGATCCCTACGGATTAACCGGAAAGGTGGAACCTGTAGATCCGGCTTGGGGGGCTGAGGGCTTCGACCCTTTCATTCCGGGGGGAATAGCTTCGCATCACATAGCAGCGGGAGTATTGGGAATATTGGCCGGACTGTTCCACCTTAGTGTTCGTCCTCCTCAAAGATTGTACAAAGCGCTACGTATGGGAAATGTGGAAACCGTCTTATCTAGTAGTATTGCTGCCGTTTTTTTTGCCGCTTTTGTTGTTTCCGGGACCATGTGGTACGGTTCTGCCGCCACTCCAATTGAACTGTTTGGCCCTACTCGATATCAATGGGATCAGGGTTACTTCCAACAAGAGATAGAAAAACGAGTACGATCTGGCAAAGCTGAAAATCTGAGTCTATCTCAAGTTTGGTCGAAGATTCCAGAAAAATTAGCTTTCTACGATTACATCGGCAATAACCCTGCAAAAGGGGGGTTGTTTAGAGCAGGTGCAATGGATAACGGAGATGGTATAGCTGTTGGTTGGTTAGGTCATGCTGTTTTCAAGGATAGGGAAGGACATGAGCTCTTTGTACGCCGTATGCCGACCTTCTTCGAAACATTTCCGGTCGTCTTGGTAGATGGAGATGGTATAGTAAGAGCTGATGTACCATTCAGACGGGCAGAATCAAAATACAGTGTTGAACAAGTAGGTGTAACCGTAGAATTTTTTGGTGGCGAATTAGATGGTGCTAGCTTCAGTGACCCTGCCACAGTCAAAAAATATGCTAGGCGCGCCCAATTAGGCGAGATCTTCGAATTTGATCGTGCTACTTTAAAATCGGATGGTGTTTTTAGGAGTAGTCCGCGAGGTTGGTTCACTTTTGGACACACGACATTTGCTCTCATTTTTTTCTTTGGTCACATTTGGCATGGCGCAAGAACTTTATTTAGAGACGTCTTTGCTGGTATCGATCCCGATTTGGATGCCCAAGTGGAATTCGGTGCATTTCAGAAGTTGGGAGACCCAAGTACCAAAAGACAAGCTGTTTGAAAAGATCTTCTTAAAAATCGAATTGATATTAGGCGATTAGCTTCCTCTTTATTCACTTCGTGTTAACTGAATCAAGAGAAAATGTTTCGTCGAAATCCGATGAATTCCGTACTTCTAACTATTTTTGAGTTAAGCTAAAAAAACAAGTTTCTAAAAAAAAATTAGAACCCTAGTATGAAAGATATTTTTTAAAACACCAATTTACTGCTAAATCCATGGAAGCACTGGTTTACACATTTCTGTTGGTAGCCACTTTAGGTATAATATTTTTTGCCATTTTCTTCCGAGAACCTCCCAAAGTACCTACCAAGGGGAAATAGAAGAATCTACTTTCTTTCGTTTTTTTTTTTTAAGAAAACAAAAATTGTTGTATCGACAAAAAAAATAATCAATATTAATTAATCAATATTAATAAGATGAGATTAATGAGAGACCTCCCTTTCCAATTTTTAAAGGGAAGGTCTCCCGGTCTGACTAATCTTCATGTTCCTCGAAAGGATCTCTTAGTTCGTTCGACGGTTGACCAAAAGCGGTATATAAAGCGTAACCAGTGAAGCTTATAAGTGAACGGGATATAAGGATAGCTACCAAAGTTGCGGTTTCCGTTACCATGTAACCCAATAGATTTTAATTCCTACCCGGTATACTAGTATACAAAGTCAGCAAAATTCAACCAGTTGAGTAGACTTTATGGCTACAAAAGTTATTGATGAAACTCCTAGGGGTAAACCCAAAATTAGTGCTTTGGGAATGGTTTTGAAACCGCTCAACTCAGAATATGGAAAAGTTGCTCCCGGTTGGGGAACCACTCCTCTAATGGGTTTTTTTATGGCTCTATTTGCCATATTTCTAGTTACTATTTTAGAAATTTATAATTCATCCGTTTTATTGGACGGTCTTTCAATTAGCTGGTAAATAGATTGTAAACAAGCTCTGAGCCTCGCTAATACCGCAGCAAAAGCTGGGGACGTGAAAAAATAAGCAGACACTGGAACTTAAAAAGGTAGTTAAATCGCGTAAATTTTTTCTTTTAAATTATTAACTCTTTTGACAATATGGGTGTGTGATTCGTCGGAATTAATCTGGTTGAAAAAATAAATAAGAAACTCTTCATTTTGTTTCTTTCTTTGTTTTTCTTTTTTTTAAGTGAAGTGCTGTTTCGCCGGGTAGCCGTTGAATGATTATTATCCGAAACGCGAAAAAGATATATTTATTGATAAATTTCAAACTAGGATTAAATTGTAACAATTTATGGCTTAAATTTCGTGACAAAGTTATTACCTGATCTGGTACTATGGACTCGGGGCTCAATCAACAAAATATTAATGAAATACTTCTTGATCTTTTTTTCTATATTCCAGAGGTAAACATAGAAATAGAAATATATTTCTATTTCTATTTATATGCTGAACATCTCTGGGTTTGCTTTCAAGTCGTGCTGGTAGAGGAACTTATACCCATTAGGTCCTCTTAGACACCAATGAAGTATTCGTCGAGATGTAGTATAAATCTAAGGTTTTCTAAGGATTCAATTAATCAGATTAGAACGAAGTAACCTCTATTCATTTATGTATCCCACTTTTTCTTCTAATTTTTAGGGGTAAATACGTTGATAAGACAAAAAGATTTCCCAGGACGCTAGTACTACTAGTTTAAATAAAGAAGTAGAAGCTAACATGAGATTAAAGCGGGATTTCTTGGTTTTCAGAGGAATTGCGTTTCTGACCCACCCCCTCCATCCTCCAGCAAAAGAAGAGATAAAAAAAAAAGCATTAGTAGCGGTTTGACATTCTTTTTACTTCCCTGCTTGAAAAATTACTAATGGAGTCGATGATCTTTGAAAAACGTTTTCGTTCAAGCTGTGTGAGAAAAAATTTTCACGTGCAGTTTATAAAGAGGGAGTCACAGGGGCTTACCTATATGGCTAAAGTATATGATTGGTTTGAGGAGCGCCTTGAAATTCAGGCAATTGCTGATGATATTACTAGTAAATACGTTCCTCCACATGTGAATATATTCTATTGTTTGGGTGGAATTACGTTGACCCGCTTCTTGGTTCAGGTAGCTACCGGTTTTGCTATGACCTTTTATCACCGTCCAACTGTTACAGAAGCTTTTTCTTCAGTTCAATATATAATGACTGAGGTGAACTTTGGCTGGCTCATCCGTTCTGTTCACCGTTGGTCAGCAAGTATGATGGTACTAATGATGATTTCACATGTATTTCGTGTCTATCTAACAGGGGGATTTAAGAAACCTCGCGAATTGACTTGGGTTACCGGAGTTATTCTGGCTGTATTAACTGTGTCTTTTGGTGTAACTGGATATTCCTTACCCTGGGATCAAATTGGTTATTGGGCTGTCAAAATCGTAACGGGTGTACCCGAAGCCATTCCTTTAATAGGATCTTCAGTAGTAGAATTATTGCGAGGAAGTGTAAGTGTTGGGCAAGCCACTTTAACTCGTTTCTACAGTTTACACACTTTCGTCTTGCCACTTCTTACTGCCATTTCTATGTTAATGCATTTTCCAATGATCCGTAAACAAGGTATTTCAGGTCCCTTACAAGTTATCTCTAAATAAAATAAGTTTGACTATGTACCAGTAAAAAGAAAAGAGAGTGGTCCCAGGTCTTAACTCTTGAAAAAAAAAAAAATTGTTGTTCTGTTGCCGCAAATACTTACTTTACTACAGATGAAAAGTCACTCGGCGGATTGAAAGATCGTCTCGAATTGCCGAGATGACACAATTGATACGTTAGAAAAATAAAAAAAAAAACATTGGATTATGGGAGTGTGTGACTCGTCACAAAATAGGTAGGCTACGCAGATATTCAATTAAATAAACACTGCTGTTGCATCTCCCCTCCATCTTTTCTTCGGGATTAAGATTAGAAACTTGGATGTGAAAGCATCTTTTTGATTTTCAGAAAGTTGTTTGGAGAACTTTTTCCATGATCGAACAAAAAAAAGTAAAAGGCCTCGTCAAACCCTGAATCTAGTAGCTACATATCCGGAGAGGGATTGCGTAGAATTTTTTTATATACGGCTTTTATTTTAAGACGATGCATACATTTCTTTTGTATCAGTTAGCAAATATTTGCAGAAATAGCCGTCGGGGTAATAAAACGATCTAAAAAAAAAGGTGGCCGAAGCTGTAACGAGTTAAAAGTCTATATGGGCCTTAGTTCTCGAGTATCTCAGATAAATTGGGATTACTAAAATCTCTGACGTATAGGAACAAGATAATCCGCGAAGCTTCTTTTCAAAGTTATTATTGAGCTGATTCGGATAAAAAGCCACATCGCAAAATAACTTTTTTTTGCGTTCCTCCTTGTTTTGTCTTACAGGATAAACCAGTGAGGGATATGCTCGAGCCGTATGAGAAGAAATTTGCACGTTCGATTCTTATGGGGGAGTGAAGAGTTCATCCCAATAACAAAAAAACCTGATTTGAACGATCCTGTTTTGCGAGCAAAATCAGCTAAAGGTATGGGACATAATTATTATGGTGAACCTGCTTGGCCCAATGATCTTTCATATATATTTCCTGTAGTAATATTGGGAACCATTGCGTGTACTGTGGGTTTAGCTGTTCTGGAACCATCAATGATTGGTGAACCGGCAAATCCATTTGCAACTCCTTTGGAAATATTACCTGAGTGGTACTTTTTTCCCGTATTCCAAATACTTCGCACAGTACCAAATAAATTACTAGGTGTTCTTTCAATGGCGTCGGTGCCCGCAGGTTTGTTGACTGTCCCTTTCCTCGAAAACGTCAATAAATTTCAAAATCCATTTCGACGCCCAGTAGCCACAACAGTCTTCGCAATTGGCACCGTGGTTGCCATTTGGTTAGGTATCGGAGCAACTTTACCCATTGAGGGATCCCTGACTTTGGGTTTATTTCAATTTTTTTTCTGTTCATTCTTTACAAACCTGAAAATATTCAGATCAAGTCTAGGGAATAATTGCTACGGAGCAAAATATCCCTAGACTAATTTGTTTTCAGATAGAAATTTATGGAGGTAATCAGTTTTATTTGTTTATGTTGGTCGATCTAGTCAAAGATTAACATCAATTTTCTAATTATTTTCAATTCACTTGATTTGTTTTTCTTCACAATTTAGTTTAGTTATTATCGAGTTGTTTCCAATACTTTCTCAACTATCAAATATTGATACGTGAAACGTATCTTGGTTTGAAAAAAAAAAACCAACTATATATAGATATATATTATACCAATATATATATATATATGATTTGAATTTTTTATTGTCTCAATTGCTTAATATCTAGTTTCTTGTTGGGTAATTCTTTAGCAAAACGTTCCCACAGAGCTCTGGACACTTGATCTATAGATTTTTGTCCAAAATTTTTTATTTTTGATAAATCTTCTCGACTATAATTAAGCGAATCAGCAATTGTATGTATTTCAGCCCTTTTAAGACAATTAAAAGCTCTGGCAGGTAATTCTAGTTGGTCAATAAATGTTTCCAAAAGCGTTCCCTCTAGTTTACTCGTGTTATTAAATTGCAATCGCAAAGATGGTGACTTCGCCAAATCGGGAGAATCTTCCTCATCATTTTTGAATGAAAAGACGTCTCCGGGCTCCACGGTCAAAAAAGGGTTTGACAAATCTATCAGTTTTTTAGAAGCTTTGCTAAGTGCTTCGTGTGGTGTCAGGCTACCATTAGTCCATATTTCAATAAATGAAATTTCCCGCGTCGCTCTACCGCTTCCAAAAAGATGGATACTATAATTCACATTTTGCACAGGCATAAATACAGCATCAAGAATAAATTGCCCATCTTTGTATTCATTTGAATGCTCTATGCGATATCCACAGTCTTTTTCAATTTTTAATTCGATATTCAGAGGTATTGGTCGGGTAATAGTAGCTATGTATTGTGAATTGTCAATTATTTCGACACAAGATGGCAATAAAGTATCACCCGCAGTTACTTCTCTAGGACCCGTTACAGATAAAAATGCTTCCTGAATATCATTAGAATGGCTTTTAAGCACAATCTCCTTTGAATTAACTAAAACATCATGTACTGTCTCTTAAAGGCCCGTTAATGTAGAATACTCGTGGACAACTCCATGAAACTTTGCGCGCGTTATGCTAGCCCCTCCAACCTCTTGTAGCAAGGCTCTACGTATGGCAATTCCCACAGTACTAGCTTGGCCTTTCTGGAAGGGAGAAACAACGAAACGACCATACTGAAGCCGCTTGCCTTCCATCTTTGATTCAAGGCATTTCCATTGAATTTCTTGATTAGAAATCGATCTTTCATTCTTGTGCATAAAGAAATCCTCTTTTCTTTTTTTTTTAATGATTAAATTGACTGATTAAACGCGTCTTTTTCTGGGGGGTCTACAGCCATTATATGGCATAGGAGTCACATCACGCACGAAACTGAGAATTATGCCACTTCTGCGAATAGCCCGTAAAGCAGTATCTCTTCCTGGACCGGGTCCGCTCATCATAATTTCTGCCTGTTTCATACCCCGATCCATCGATGCTCTAATTGCAGTTTCCGCCGCAGCTTGTGCAGCAAATGGTGTGCTTTTGCGTGTTCCTTTGAATCCGCAGGCACCAGCGGAACACCAAAGAATTACTTATCCTCGAACATCCGTAACAGTAATGATAGTGTTGTTAAAACTTGCTTGGATATGAATAACTCCCTTCTGGACTCCGCGTTTTCCCCTCCGTGAACGAATTTTATTTGAATTATTTAACATAATTGATTGACTATTCGTAAATTGACTATTCATATTCGAAAGTTATGGTTAATTGATAATTTTTTTTCATATTTAATTTTTTTATCCTTGTCTTTGCTTATGTTTGGAGTTGCAACAAATTACCATGATTCGTCCATGTCTACGAATCAATCGACATTTTTCACATATTTTCCGAATGGAAGCACGAATTTTCATATCTACAACCTTGAATTATTGGATAAATGTTCTTCGTCTTTTCCAGTCGAATCAAACAAAAAAGGTTGAGCACGTAAGTAATGCTCAAAAATCTACACTAATATCAAGATCTATTGACTATTGCTTGTATGTTTGTTCCTGAGACGATAGATGATACGTCCCTTGGTAAGATCATAAGGACTTAATTCAACTCTTACCCTATCTCCTGGTAGTATTCTTATATAACTGCGTCAGATCCTTCCCGATATATGAGTCAAGACTTGACATCCATTATCCAAACACACTCAAAACATAGCATTGGGAAGAGATTCTGTAACTGTACCTTCGATATCAATAAGATTTTGTTTCTTTATCATTCGAAATAAAAAAACCTCCTCTAAATTAATTATAGGTTTCTTGAAAAACATTCCTATGAATTCTTTCAAGACATAATCCTGATTTTTTTTTCAACCGACTAATTACCAAACATGACATAGAATTTCCCCCCCAATTTGTCTTTGCCGGGCTTCCCTATCTGTTAGAAATCCACAAGACGTCGATAAAATAGCAATTCCCATACCACCCAATATTTTTGGGATCCTTTTATGATCAGAATAAATTTTCAGGCCAGGTTTGCTAATGCACTTGATTGTTGTGATGTAAGGTTCCTTTTTTCTTCCAAAGTATTTTAACCTGACATCTAAAAAATTTTTATCACTCTCCTTATGTTCTGTAACGCTTTTTAAAAAACCTTCTTCAAATGAAATTTGTACGATACTTTTAGTTATTCTAGTAGCAGGTATTCTTATCATAGCTTTTTTTTTTGTATTTGCATTTCTTATTGCAGTAATTGTGGTGGAAATTACATCATTATTCGTGAAATATCAATCAGTAATTCTTGCAGTTATTAATACCAAAATAGTTCCTAACGTCTTTCCTCTCTCTCTTTTTCTTTTTGAATAGATCAAAATCAAGTTGGAGGTGGAAAAAGAAGTCCTGTCCTACCTATTTTTCTCATTTATATTCGTTCAAATTCATTTTTCTATTTGAAATGCTCTCAAAACTTTTTAAATACAACCCTAGGAATTTAAGTTTCTTTTGATTGGAAAAAAAAAAACTAATGATCTGTATTCATGTTTTTTATAAGTTATTGCAACACTTCAGGGGCTAACGAGACTATTCTGGCAAAATTATATTCTCTTAATTCTCTCGCCACTGGACCGAAAATCCTAGTCCCTCTGGGATTTCCTTCTTGATTAATGATAACAGCTGCATTATCGTCAAACCCGAGGAACATTCCATTACGTCGTTTTACGCCTTTCCGAGTCCGAACTGCCACTGCCCTAACCACTTCCGATCGTTTCAAAAACATATTGGGTATAGCCTCTTTCACTACGGCAATGATGATGTTGCCGGTATCTGCGTATCTTCGATTGCCAGTTCCTAGTACCCGAATACACATTGCTTTGCGGGCTCCGCTATTGTCTGCTACATCTAAATAACTTTGGATTTGGATCATTTGGTCTTGGTAGTGGAAAAATTAGTAAATTTAGTTATATATGCATTTATTTTTACATATATTATTTTTACATATATAACTAGATATAGTTGTATACACATTATAAAATAAATATAAAATAAATAATCCAACAAAAAAAAATCACAATTTAATTTCTTTTTTGGATTTAAGAGTTACTAATCGCGTAAATATAGGCATCTTGTGTGCAGCCATTTTCATAGCAGCCTCAGCAACATCTTCCGATACTCCACCTAATTCATAAATTATTCGACCCGGTTTAATTACAGATACCCAAAATTCTGGAGAGCCTTTGCCTGAGCCCATACGTGTTTCGGCCGGTCTCATAGTTATTGGCTTATCGGGAAAAATTCGTATCCAAAGTTTCCCCCCACGACGAGCATAGCGCGTTATTGCTCTTCTACCTGCCTCTATTTGTCTAGCGGTAATCCAAGCAGGTTCGAGAGCTTGAAGACCAACTTTTCCAAATGAAACTACGTTGCCACGGTTGGATATTCCCTTTAATCTTCCTCTATGTTGTTTACGGTATTTAGTTCGTCTGGGGTTGCAATCCATGCTAACAAAATTTGTTCATCTCTGCTACAGAACCGGACGTGGAAGTTTCCCCCCAACTGGCTCCCCGTAAAAACCCAATACCAATTTTTTTTTATTCCTCATAAATTAGAATAAACCAGCTTCTATCTTTGTTGTAGCTTCATCTATTTGAGAAGTGAATTTGATCTTATTCAGTATTAAGTCTACGAGTGAGAATGAGCTTTAATTTTAAAGTTTATTTTTTCTAGTAAAAATAAAACTGTGAGCTTCTCTCACCATCCTACTTTCCAGATCTTTCTATTCACATACTGAATTAGATTCGGAAGTTTACTCGTTGTTTCAATCTCCTTGAAAGTCGGTTAGGTCCTTCCCCTCAGCAACGGAGCTGGATTATTGTATTTTTTTTTTTTCAATTTTATCGAATCAATGTTCTCAGCATTAATTGATTTGAAGCTCCTTTGTAATTGTTTTGTAATCATGCTGCATAACGTAACCTTTTGAGAGTTAGATGATTAACCATACGACTAATTGTGGAAAAACACTTTAATTTAAGTTCTTTTGGTTCTTTCAAAGTTGCCTGTCATATATATTAATTTCAGCTTCTCCGGAGAATCTATTTCTTCGGATGAAAATTTTAATTGAAGTGGGCTACTTTTATTCTGTATCTGACACTTACTTATTCAATACTCAGTGACAGAGAGAATACTCTGACAGAGAAAGAAAGGACTTAACTATTAATTAGGCTTTATTCTTACAGGCATAGAAATATCTTTTGAACGAGTCGCTCACTAAGCATAGCAGAGATATTAGAAAACTTGGAATAAAAAAAAAGGGAGTGAAACTAAAATAGTATGAAGCTACTCTGGTTTGTAATTTATAATTTTTGTTTACATTACATAAAAATCACTGACTTCAGTATCTCGAAATATCCAGGTCTTTATGCCTAAAACCCCATGAATTGTCTGAGCCGGATGATAGCAATAACTTATACCAGCTTTAAGTGTTTGAAGGGGAACTCTACCTTCTCTAGCCCATTCGACGCGAGCCATCTCACTGCCGTTTAAACGCCCGGCTATTTGTATCTTAATACCTCTGTCAGTGGTTCTTCCAACTAATTCAATGGTTTTTTTCATAGTTCGTCGAAAAGGAACTCTATTTCTTAGTTGCAAGGCAACATGTTCAGCTAAAATTTTTGGTTCTCCATATGGTTGAATAACACTAAATAAGGTCACTCGGAGATTTTGACTTTTGAACCCTAACCTCTTTCCCAAATCGTTCTTCATTTGACTAATTCCCAAACTCTGTTCTTCAATGAGCAAATCAGGAAATCCGGTATGTATATTAATATGGATAAGATCTGTTTTTCGTCGGATTTCAATATGTCCAATTCCACCGTAGTTAGAAATATTTTTCACATGTTTTTGAATATATCTTTCGACAAAATTGCGTATTTCTATATCCTCTTGAAGAAATTTTGGATAATTCTTATTTTGTGTAAACCAATAAGAATAATGCTTCTAAGTTACACCAAGTCGAAAACCAAGTGGATGAATCTTTCGTCCCATATCTATATTTCTCCGACTCAGTATTAAATTATATTGTCGTAGCTTATTTTTGTCCTTTAATTTAGTTTAACTAATCATCACTATCTGTGATGTGCGGCCATGTTTTCCCTATTTTCCAACAAATTTTGAACTTAATCTAATCGTTACTTCACATGTGGGTTTCTTTATTGGGTAACCGCGTCCTTGAGCTCGCGGACGAAATCTCCGCAGATACGTAGAGTTATTTACCCAGGCTTCACTAATAAACAAATCGGATTTATTTAATCCAAAATTATTACTTGCATTTGCGGCTGCTGAAAGGACTAGTTGTGATACGAAGTAACTTGCCTTATAAGGCATGAATTCAAGTGATACAAGTGCTTCTTCGTATGAACAATTTCGTATTCGATCGATAATACGTCTGATTTTGGTAACTGACCCACGGACATTTTTTCCTAGAGCTTGTGTCCTAACGTGCAAATTTTTCTTGTTTTCCATAAGATATGATTTCCTACTCATCGACGAGATCCTTTATCATTTTTGGCATGTCCCCGAAAGTTTCGGGTAGGTACAAATTCTCCTAGTTTGTGACCTACCATACGATCGGTTACATAAATAGGCAAGTGTTCCCGTCCATTATGGACGGCAATGGTGTGACCAATCATAATGGGTACTATTGCAGAGGTGCGGGACCAAGTTGTAACCAATTTTCTTTCTTTTCGTATATTAAGATTTTGAATTTGCCGTATTAAGTGAGTGGCAACAAAAGGACCTTTTTTTGATGAACGTGCCATGGACAGTTACTCCTTTCTTAATATTTTCTTTCTATTTATCAAGGACTTCTGCGTCGACGAAGTATCAAGGGATTGCTAAACTTCTTTTTGCGATTCCTTTTTCCAAGTGCGACGCGTCCCCAAGGGGTTGATGGCTTTTTCCTACCAATCGAAGTCTTGCCCTCTCCACCTCCGTGAGGATGGTCCACGGGATTCATGGCTGAACCTCGCACCTTGGGTCTCTTTCCCAACCACCGCTTGGACCCCGCTTTGACCAAACCCTTGTTATTCATGTCTATGTTTCCGACCCGACCTATACTTGCTAAACAATCTTGAGAGACCAAGCGAAGTTCGCTGGAAGGTAGTCTCAGTGTAGCTAGTCGACCTTCTTTTGCAACTACTTTTGCTACTGCACCGGCTGCTCTTACTAATTAGCCACCTTTCCCAGATTTTAATTCTATATTATGTATAGTAGTACCTAAGGGTATTTTGGTCGAAGTAGACCTTCCGTGTTGCTCCAATGTCAGAAGGTAATTTGGGAAGATCTCTTCCCAAACTGTACAAGCTCCTTTCAGAGCATACAGCTTTCTGGATGCAAAAAAAAAAGTGTTAATTATATATTTCACTTTTTTTTTTTTATTTTTTAGGAGTCTTTTCTTTGGCTATTTCTACAACATCCTTGGCTTTCTCCTTTTTTGCCTGCATCTGGCTTTTTGTCCTATTAAAAAATAAAAAATCGGCAACAGAATTGATGACTTCTATGATTTGCGTTAACACCATTTGATTTTGATGTTCAGGATAACTTAGGAAATTATTTTTGTTGGGTATTTATTCTAGTTAATTTCAATTGCATTTTCGTGCGTTTGTTTTGTATGTCAGATTGTAGTTTCGGTATTGCCTCTGACCGTCAATCCGAATAGGTTCCCCAGTTTAATTTTATTTCTTCACTTTTATATTCGTAAGAAATTCTCTTTGTTCATCGCTTTGTTAATTGCTCTGACTTTGAGATTATTTATCCATTTCCATATTATCTTACCCGTGGAAATTGATGTATTTTTGATTGTCAATAAAAAATTATGGCACGCGCTATTGTCCCTAGTTGGTTATCCCAATGAGGTTTGTTACAAAGTTTTTTTTTTACTTTGAACTAGTGCCGGGTTTGCAGGTCTATCTACAATACAACCCAATCAATTAATTTCTGAATACGCAAATAATATATTCAACTCGCGCTCAGAGGTAAAGCATTTCCTATTGAAATAGAAGCGCTGGGTCCAGATGTAATATTGTCTCCAACTCTTACTCCCCGTGCATACAAAATATATCTTTTTTCACCATCTATATAATTAACTAAACAAATGGATGCATTACGGTTGGGGTCGTACTCAATACTTGCTATTCGTCCATTAACATTTAGCTTGTTTCTATGAAAATCAACTTTCCGATATAAGCGCTTGTGAGCACCCCCTCTGTGTCTACAGGTAATTATTCCCGTATTGTTGCGTCCATTTATAGAGAGTTTTCCAGAAGTTAATTTTTTATATGGTTTTAATCTCGTTGGCTCTGCGCGGCTTAGAATGGATTGTTTTTGAGTGCCCAGAGGAGACGCTTCATACGATCATATAGCCATACTTTTTTTTTCCTTTTTAAATAAAATTGAAATTTTATTTTTAGTAAGACACAAAAAAGAGTGAACTCTTAAGTTTAACTAAAAAATAGTGGAATAGAATAATTCTGTTTAAGTTTAACTATCATTTTTTTTTGGTTTGTTAAATTCAGGTTCAACTTACTTTTTTTTCGTCTATTTTTATTTGCTATCCGACTACTATTTGTACCTTTTACCTTGACGTCAAAAAATTGTTCAATCCAATTTTTCATTTCAGTTTTCGTTAGTTTTGATTCTACTTGAAAAGTATAATGATTTTGTTGTAAGAGACGAATGGACTTTTCAGTAACTATTTGATTCTTTAATTTATCCATGATATCCCCTTCACTTTTTGTCTCTCAATTTATTAAGTATAGTAGTAAAATAAATCTATTTAGATAAAAATTATCTCTACTTTTATATGAATTTTTTATCCTAGTAATGTTCCTGTATAGTCTATTATTCTTATTTTTTTCCCACCCTACTATATAATTATAGTACTATATAATAAATTTCTAATTTCTTTTTTACTTATTAATAATTATTTTACTTATTAATAATTATTTTACTTATTAATAATTACTTAATTTTAGTACATATGCATTACATCGTTGCATCCAACAGGAGTTGAACCTGTGAATTCGCCAATTATGAGTTGGGTGCTTTAACCGTTCAGCCATGGATGCGACAAAATTTTTTATTCTATTCAAGCAATTTATTATACATGATTCTTGACTTATGAAAAAGCTGCAAGTTTGGTTCTTCAGAAACTTGTTTTTTTTAGAAATTTTATTCAATAAAAAAAAAATCACCCTAAGCTAAGATGATGGCGCCTATTGGGGACGAATAAAGTCGCAATTTGTCTCTTCCGCCTATCGCATGTGTCTATGATATCCATTACTTGTTACTTGTTGAAAGAATTCTGTTTAAAAAGGACAAAAAGCAAGAAGGAGTTTGAGACAAAACTCCTGGCGGAAAATAGAAACAAATGATGAGGGATTCCTCGAGAAGTTAACAACTATTCTTCGCATTGAGTGATTACGGATTATTTAAGGAAAAATGGATTTGAGACATACACGAGGAAGGTTCTGGGAGCAATATCAGTTATGAATCTCTTCTGAACCAGGAGCCGTGTGAGATAAGAATTTCACGCACGGTTTTGAATGAGCGGAAAGATCGAAAATCTTCTTTTCGACTCTGACTCTCCTACAC